TAAGAAGTGCCTTTTCCATCTCTTCATCTGCAAATAATTCTCGACGTGAAAACACAGAGCCTGGGGGCTTATCTTTGAATAGGAAAAAGAGTGGATCTGTAGGGTCCCAAATGAATTCGCTATCTCGTGTCTTGTATTGCATGGTTCCATCCTTCTCTTCATCGGAAACTTCCAGAAAGCCCCACCAGGGGCGCCAGAGTCTAGGAGCCCAAACTATGTGATTAAATAAGATCTGTTGCGGGCTTTCCGATTCATACAGAAATTGCTGATCAAGCATAGAATAAGATCCCACTAGAGCGCCTTCCACTTCTAATAGGCCATGAACTAGATCAGAATCATTCTCACCAAGTCCAGAGGAAGTCATCCCGGGTAAAGACCAAAGATCTTGAGCAACAGATCCGGCCGAACAACTCAAAATATAAAGAAGGATCGTCAATTTTTTCATGCTCTTTGCAAGTTCGAAGTACCATTTGTACAAATAAGAATCCCCCTCGTTACAGGATTTATTCTTCAGATAGAGAGATATAGGATCTATAGGGCAATCACTTAGAAGTACATTTTGTGCTACAGCCCTTCCTATCTGATAGAAAAGGATCCCATGATCCTGAACCAATCTTACCTGGGATTGCAAATCCCAAGTTTGGCTATGAAGAGCGGATCGAATTGTATTAGTGTCTATCATTGATTTATTCTGTATAATACTAATTGATAGTACCTCATTGGTCAGTGCTACAATATCTCGTGCATTGGGCCCCATAGTTATGGACCCAAATCCATTAGTATGGAACATTTTCTTTTCCAAGTGAAATCCCCTCGTATAGGAAAGAGTGAAAAAGTACTTTCGTTGTTGTGAACTAAGAAGCCTTCGTAACTTAATACACGTATTTAATTTTTTCGGAGCTATTAGAGCGGGATCCACTTTTTGGGGAAGATGAGTCGAAGCAATAACAATAGGAGAACATTTTTCACAATCCCTGGATAGCTGGTTCACTAATAAACCGAGGGATAAGGAATTTGATTCATTCACATCTAGATCATGAATATTTGGGATCCAGATTATGCACGGAGACATTGCTCGTGCTAATTCAAATTGAAGAGTTATAGACAATCGGTCAATTTGTTGAGCCTTCCTCTCACTATCCGGAGTTAGCGCATTCCAAGTGAGCAGATCTAGCTCCGTAGCAAGGTCACGACCGATCTCGTTATCAATACTTTCACTCTTCTCCACCCTATCGAGATCGTAACTCGGATCGATATTGTCACTCTTCTGCCCCATCTCGCTATCAGAAATAAATTTAGGAGGATTCTTGTCGAGTAACTTGTTCACAAATATCATAATGAAAGGAAAATAGGAGTTTGTCGCTAGGGTTTTAACCAAATAAGATCGTCCCGTTCCTATAGAACCTATAACTAAACTACCCCTAGAGGGAGATAAGTTTAAGCGTAGCGAAAAGGGTTTTCCGTGAGATGGGAAATGAGCCCTTTGTGAATAAGTAATTGTCTGAGAATGAGCAAGGAATAGACGTCTTTCTGCAAAATAGGCTGTATTGACCTCATAATTCATTAAATGCTTTTGCTGAATGTCAACTAGGTCTCGTAAGTAAAGTGCTCCTGGTTGTTCAAGGATTTGATAACCAGCGTCATTCTTTGATAAATGATCACTATGAGTCAGACTCAATAGAACGCTTTTTTCTGTGGTTAATGCGGCTAGCTGAACCAAAAATTTGCTTTCTTCCTCATGAATCGAATTAGTGTTCGCGACCCAGGATTCAATTTGATCATCAATCCACTCCCAGTTCACGTTTTTTCTTTTTCTGAGCACGGAATAGATATCTTTACTTGTATGACTTAGCTTTCTGACATTTATAGAAAAAGCAATTCGAGTCATAATATCGCTGAAAAGATTCTTTAACCAAAAATCATTTGGTTCAGACATAGGATACTTATCTAAAAGTTTTTGAACCTCAATCCTAGATGAGGAACTGTTTAAACTTTTTAATTTTTTATATAACTTAATAAACGCTCGCGAAACAAAGAAAAGATGCATAGTAATGAGATACCCAACAAAAATCACAAAGAAAGTTTTTAAATAGAACATCTTTACCAAAGTATTTCGATGAAGGATTTCCATGCCCAGAATGAAGTTATTGAAACCCCCCCTCCTCAAACTCTCAATTGTTATAAACAGTGGCATTTTCCCTAATTCGATCTGAAGACTTTGCCATGATAAAGCCAAAACCCTTGACACTAGGTCTGAAAATATCAGATTGATATATTTGTACCCTGCTAAAGTAAAAAAGCTTGGCAGATATCTTTGAAAGAAATTCCATTTTTCTGATAAAAGAGAAAAAAAACTATCTCTTTGAAAATTTGTTCCTTTTTCTTTTCGAATAGATTCTGAATAGGGACTATGACTCAAACCCATCTTTGAAATGAAATTGGGAAACTCATAAAAGTTTTTTGTTTCAGAATCAGATAGATTCATATTCAGATCTAAAAAAGGTTGACAAGAAGTTCTTTCCAAATTGACTATTTGTGTCTCTGTTCGAGGTGTTGCAGAAGTATCTATGATCGAATAAAAAGGTCTACCCATGACTGGATCGGAGTGAAAATCCTGAGATATCCATTTTATATCTACTTGTGCCTCCACTGGTGAACTAATACCTTTACCCCCGCACCAAGAAACGATTTTCGGACGAGGGAACAAGCTATTCAGAAATTGTCCATAAAGAAAATTGAAATGAGTATTCCAAGTCCTTTCCACAGAAAATGGAAATCTTGTCTTACAATCGAACCAAAAGAAGTCCGGATTATTCAAGAATCGAAGTCTATTTGCTTTATAAAAAGAATAGATTAATGAACCTCTTTGAAATTGATTCGCGGGGTTCAACCAATTTTCTTGATCGTGGAAAAGTTTAAAAAAATCGGAATCCTTTTTATAGAAAGATTTGCTTCGAGTATGTAATGAGTCAATTGGTGCTCCATTTACTACGAAGTTGGAAGGACTTGACTCTTCCACCAAAAAGGGGTTTTGAAATCCTATCGATTCGAACAACTGATTCCAAAGTTTATGAGTTGGTCCTTGCATATTAATTTTGGACCGGGTATTCCCTAAACTTACACAGTAAAAAACAAGTGAATTAGCCCAAAAGAAAAGAAATTGAGTCGCAAAACCAAATATCTTAGTGAACAAACCAACAAGCGAATGTGGCGAAAAGAAGGACCGAACTGCCTTGGAAAGTTTGTCCAACAGATAAGGAATTAACTTATATACCCTTTTTTGTACTTTTTTCTCTATGTACTTACGAACCTCAGACCAATAAATCCATTTTTCAAGAATATGAACACTTAATTGAATAATATAAACACGTAATTTACCAGGAAATCGAATAAAAAAAAGACGTAATTCACCAAACTTCACTTGCATGACTTGAAACGTGCCTTCAAAACGACTCTTTTGGACTTGAAAAAACTTTTTCTGCCCAGAAAGGAAGTGTTCAAACTGTTCCTGTAAACTATTTATGCTATTCGACCATTTGTATCTATAGGTGGAATCCTGTTTGATTTTAGAGTTCATTCGAATTCGAGAATTGAGAAGAGCTGTTACTTTTTGCTCTCTTGGAATTTGATTCCGATGGGATCTGTCGTTTTGAATCCATTGATATTGCCGAATAGATTTCATTCTATTTTTACTAACAAAACCCACCATTTCTGGTTCGCTTATTACTAGAGTCCATAGATCTGCTCTTCCTTGCAAGATCTCTTCGACTTTCAAATAGAATCGCTGAACTAAACTAAAGAATAAATTTTTTTTGGACGGATCTGATGAAATAGAATGAATTGAGACAGTCTTTTGTAAATAAAGAATGATTTTGAATAAATCAAGTATTTCGTTCTTTTCCGCTCGCCGGACAAAACAAAGAGGTTTCTTCGAAAAGTGAAGATCTTTAGTGGCCCTCTCAATCGGCGTCGCCGTTATATAGAGTTCTGAACATCTCTCCGAGCAAAAAGAACCAAGGAATCTTGTCCGAAAATGTTCCATTTTTTCCGGAAACATATCTTTCTCGCGTTCCGTTTCAAGAAAGGAAGGATCCCAATAACTTGCTCGTTCTTTTTGTTGTTGAAGATTTTTTTGATGAATCAATCCATAATATTCCGAATCCTCATTCTGAAGGGACTCAAAAAGGTTTATGGGTGGATCAGAGGATCTTTTGAGTTTACTCAAATTCTTTCCTTGAACAAAATGAGATGTGGAAGCATACTGAAGATTTGACCATATATTCCGCCCCTTGCTAAAAAAAAAAGAGGATTGGGGCCTATCATCATCTAGATAATATACAAACCAAAACTCAAGAGATTGTAGCGCTTTTTCTTTGAATAAGATATCAATTCCGGCAACCATTTCATGAAAACTACGATTCTCCATCAAGTTCCTCCACCGTACTTTTGTTATTGGCAGAACCTGAGTAGGTTTCATTAAAGAATTGTCCGATAGAGTTTTTCCCTTTGGAAAACAAAGGAGCAACATACTCATTTTAGTTAATCCACGGGCTTGATCGTTGGTGCCAGTAAATGAGAGAGGAAAAAATCTTTTCAAATAGAGGGTTTTTCGTTCAACCATATTTTGAGTGTTCATGCGATATGTCAGGATCGCGACTACAACTACTATGACTCCCTTGATCGTATTTCTTGTTGAACCCGGTAAATTGCGTGAAAGTAGGAGACTCCAAATTCGCGGATCAAAGAGTTTTAAAAACCGTTCTTGGCGGAAAAAAATGTGAATAAAGGATCCCACTGAATAAAATTGGGTCCATGAATCTAAGAAATAGTTAGACTTATTGATCTCTCTCAATTCAAAAATACCAAATTTTTTATTTTGTTTTTTCATGTCTGTGTAAACCTCCCGAGTTTTTTTAGTTTCATTGGATTTTATATTTTCAAATTCAAACGTGTCTCATCTTTATTATGATATCGGATTTCTATTCTTAGGCACTATGAAATTTTTCTTTATACACTACAAATTCTGCACTCTGTATAGTTTTGTAAATTCAAAAATGCTGATTACTAAAGTGCTTTGTTTCTATTATATTATAATATTTTCCAAATCCTATCTCCATTATGTCGTCCTCGTTAAGGCATCCATGGCTAAGTGGTTAAAGCGCCCAACTCATAATTGGCGAAGTCGTAGGTTCAATTCCTACTGGATGCACACTATCTGGTCTATCTATTTACCTAATCTATAATCTATGCTCTATTGAATTACTACCAGTTTGTGAAAAAGAAGATTGATCTACCGGATTGGGGGCGAACGACGGGAATTGAACCCGCGCATAGTGGATTCACAATCCACTGCCTTCATCCACTTGGCTACATCCGCCCCAAACAAAAAAAGAAAAACCAGAGCAATCCCACTCTCCTATATTGAAAAGTGGGGATTACTCTAGGTTTTTTAGTCTTTAAACTTTAAAATAAAACCCAATCCGCATCTTATGCGTTTGTCGCTGGAACCTCCAAAGTAGCTAGATCTAACGGAAAATTGTGTGCATTACGTTCATGCATAACTTCCATACCAAGATTGGCACGATTTATGATATCAGCCCAAGTATTAATTACATGGCCTTTACTATCAACTACAGACTGGTTAAAATTAAATCCATTTAGGTTGAAAGCCATGGTGCTTATACCTAAAGCAGTGAACCAGATACCTATAACAGGCCAAGCAGCTAAAAAGAAATGTAACGAACGGGAATTGTTGAAACTAGCGTATTGGAAAATCAATCGGCCAAAATAACCATGAGCAGCTACAATATTGTAAGTTTCCTCCTCTTGACCGAATTGGTAACCTTTGTTAGCCGATTCACTTTCGGTCGTTTCCCTAATTAAACTAGAAGTTACTAAGGAACCATGCATAGCACTGAATAGAGAACCTCCAAATACACCAGCTACACCTAACATATGAAATGGGTGCATAAGAATATTATGCTCAGCCTGGAATACTATCATGAAATTGAACGTCCCAGAGATTCCTAAGGGCATCCCATCAGAAAAACTTCCCTGACCAATTGGATAGATCAAGAAAACTGCTGTAGCAGCTGCAACAGGAGCTGAATACGCAATAGCAATCCAAGGACGCATACCCAAGCGGAAACTAAGTTCCCACTCACGGCCCAGATAACACGCTACACCAAGTAAAAAATGTAGAACAATTAGTTCATATGGACCACCATTGTATAACCATTCAGCGATGGATGCTGCCTCCCATATTGGATAAAAATGTAAACCTATCGCTGCAGAAGTTGGAATTATAGCACCTGAAATGATATTATTTCCATAAAGTAGAGATCCAGAAACAGGTTCACGAATCCCATCAATATCTACTGGAGGGGCAGCAATAAAAGCAATAAGAAATACAGAAGTTGCGGTCAATAAAGTAGGAATCATCAACACACCAAACCATCCAATATAAAGACGATTTTCAGTGCTGGTTATCCAATTACAGAAACGACCCCATAAGTTTTTGCTAGTGCGTCTATCTAAAACTACAGTCACAGTAAGTTATTAAGTATATTTAATTATCACGAACTCCCAAGCATATGAAACAAATAGAATGAAAAAAAGCTTGTTATTTTATAATATATAATATCTTAGCTCGTTTTAGAAAAACCTTAAAGACTATGACTAGAATTTCAGTAAAATCAGAATCTTTTCATTGGACCATATTCCTATCAAAAAGGGATTGGATTACGATTTTGAAAGAGTTTCTGATTTATTTTATTTGTATAGAAACATCTGTTTTATGACAGTTTTTATAAATCTTATTCGATCATTTTTAGAAATATTATTTGAAAATCAAAATTATTCCTTCTCTACTAACAATTCTCATGAAAAAAATATCTGGGACGGAAGGATTCGAACCTACGAATACCGGGACCAAAACCCGTTGCCTTACCCCTTGGCTACGTCCCATAGTTGAACAAGTAAAATAGAAATAATGATTTTCAGTTAAAGACCAATGAAATCACACCAAATATTTAAAAGCAAAATTATAGAAGGCCTTTTCAATTCACTTTAAGTAGTGTACTGTGATATCTTTATTTTTTTTTTTTTTAGGAGAGATATTTTTAGGTAATGTAATACATAAGTCATTTATTATTTGAGAGAATATTATTAATTTAATCTATTTCAAATTTAAAATCTTACTTTTTAAAATATTGTTAAGATGTGGTAGCTTAAAAGAAAACGAAACCATAAAGTCGTTTTGGTCCCCCCTAATATTATTCCTTTTAAATATAAATACTTAAAGCAATTATCCCCAATAAAAAAATGTTTCACTTTATTAGTTTTATGTGTATTGATTCTGTCCTATATTCGAGTAGTTTGTTTTTCAGTCAATTGCCTGAAGCCTATTCTTTTTTGAATCCAATCGTCAATTTTATGCCGGTCATACCTGTGCTCTTTTTTCTCTTTGCTTTTGTTTGGCAGGCTGTTGTAAGTTTTCGTTGAAATTTTAAAGTTTTTCTATAGTACATATTAATTTTAATTTAAGTAAAATTTTCGAGTTTTTACTTTAGATTGAAATTTGAGACATTTTCTCGCTGCTTTCAAATAAAAAACTATACTAGGATTTAAGTTCCTTACAAATTAAAGTATAAAAAAAGGAAAACTCTTACTTAAATTTACTACATTCAATAATTTTTAGAGTGACAAATTCCTTTCGTGGTATGAAACCCGTATTGGAGCGATGGTCTAAAAAAAGCGAATATAGTCGATATTTTTTTTTTAAACTAAGGTGCATTTGTAATGTTGATTATCAAACTCTTCGTATACACTGTAGTTATCTTTTTTGTTTCTCTATTTATCTTTGGGTTTCTGTCTAATGATCCAAGACGTAATCCCGAAGACTAAATATCCATGTTTGCGAATTATTTCATTTGCACAAATGGAAAGAGAGGGATTCGAACCCTCGGTACGAAAAACGCGTACAACGGATTAGCAATCCGACGCTTTAATCCACTCAGCCATCTCTCCTAAAGTAAAATGGAAAAGTCCTATTAAAATATCCAAGAATTATACGTACAATATTGAATTCTAACATAAAAAAAAAAAAATGCTTAAGCGTCTTTTTTAATGTTTTTGGCTTTATTTTGTATTTTATTTATTATTCAGACCCTAAAGGCCCGGTAAGCACTCACCCGGGCGTTCTTTTTGAAAAACATTTAATGATGACCTTCATTTTACCTAAGTTCAATTTCTTTTTCAACGAAAAAAAAGCACGTAACGCGTCCATTGTCTAATGGATAGGACATAGGTCTTCTAAATCTTTGGTATAGGTTCAAATCCTATTGGGCGCAATTTTTCTATCTCTCTCTTTTTTTTTTCAATAATTTTTTTATATTGCATTAGATTTTCCTAAAGTCGAAATAGCTCCTTTTGGGTACGAATAGTGTCCTTTAAAATCGCTTCTGCTTCTTCAGTAAATGTATTAGTTGAATTAATTATTTCTTCAAACTTCGGGTTATTAACTCTTAAATAATTAGATAACTCACGAAGAAATGGGGCAATCTGGCCAAGTTCTAATGAATCAAGATAACCATTTATTCCAACATAAATAGTCATTATCTGCTCTGCGGTCGTAAGAGGGGCGGATTGTGATTGTTTAAGTAATTCACGTAACCGTTGACCTCTTGCTAATTGATTTTGACTAGCTTTATCAAGATCAGAAGCAAATTGTGCAAAGGCCTCCAATTCTGCGAATTGTGCAAGTTCCAATTTTAATTTACTCGCGACTTGCTTCATGGCTTTAATTTGAGCTGCAGAACCCACTCTCGAAACTGAGATTCCAACATTAATAGCCGGTCTAAGTCCAGCATTAAAGAGATCAGCGGATAAGAAAATTTGGCCATCCGTAATAGAAATTACATTAGTAGGAATATAAGCGGACACATCTCCGGATTGCGTTTCTACGATGGGTAGGGCGGTCATACTTCCCTCACCTAATTTAGAGCTTAATTTAGCAGCTCTTTCCAAAAGCCTTGAGTGCAAATAAAATACATCTCCTGGGTACGCTTCGCGACCAGGTGGTCTGCATAATAAAAGAGACATTTGGCGATAAGCTTGGGCTTGTTTGGAGAGATCATCATAAATTATTAAAGTGTGTCTTTCCTTATACATAAAATATTCAGCCAAAGCTGCTCCTGTATAAGGAGCGAGATATTGCAGTGTAGCGGCGGAATCCGCCATTTCAGCTACCACAATAGTGTATTGCAAAGCTCCTTTTTCCTGTAATGTAGTAACTACTTGGGCGACAGAAGATGCTTTTTGTCCAATAGCGACATAAACACATATTACATTTTGACTTTGTTGATTGAGAATTGTATCTATGGCGACGGCTGTTTTGCCGGTTTGTCGATCTCCAATAATTAATTCTCGCTGCCCGCGTCCTATCGGTATCATTGAATCAATCGCAATGAGTCCTGTTTGAAGCGGCTCATATATGGAACGACGTGAAAGAATCCCTGGAGCGGGTGAATCAATTAATCTAAATTCAGAAGATAAAATTTCGCCCCTACCATCAATTGGGGTAGCCAGGGCATTTATAACACGACCCAAAAAGGCATCACCGACGGGAATCTGAGCAATCGTTCCTGATGCTTTTACGGAACTTCCTTCTTTTATTCTCAACCCATCACCCATTAAAACGACACCCACATTCTTTGATTCCAAATTGAGGGCAATCCCCTTTGTACCCTCTTCAAACTCTATTAATTCCCCGGCCATTACTGCATCAAGACCGTAAATACGTACAATACCATCCCCAACCTGAAGGACGGTACCAGTATTTAAAATATTTATTTTTTTAGTATAATGTTGAATATGCTCACGTATAATATTACTAATTTCTTCGGCTCGAATAGTTACCATGCTTCTTTCTTAATTCTTTTTTATTTGTAAAAAAATAGATTTAATCAAAAATAAAGATGATTAAACTTTTTTATTTAAGTTTTCCCAGCATACCAATATTCAAACGAATTGTACGTAAATGCAACTCAGGATTGAAAAAACTATTCATAGTTTTTAAAACCTTTTGTATGGTCTGTTGTAAGATCCATTGTTGGACGTCATTAATGGCCCGTTGTTGTTCAAACCAGCAAGTGTCTTGTTTTTTTTTTTCAAATTGTTCTAAAGTATTATAAGTTGAATTAATCAAATTCAACTTTTCACGTTCTATTTCCAAGTATCCAGCCACTCGTAACTGCTTCGCGTGCGTTTCAACTTTAAATAAATGCGCCCGTGCTTTTTCTAACTTTTCAACAGCGCCACTATAAAGTTTTTCTGAAATTTGAATCGTGTTTACGATCTTCTTTTTTCGATTATCTAAAAAATTACTTAAAATCCCCCTTCCAAAAAATATCAATACACCAAGTACTACACTTATATTTATAATACTTGTTACTAAATTATTGGTGTTCAAGCCGAAACTCCCAACAAGTGATTGGGAGGTCAGAGAAATAAAATAATTGGTTACGTCTTTCATAAATTATCCTCAAATTATTTTTTGTAGTACTTCATCTCTCTTTGTCTCTATTTTATTTTTAAAATGTGGGAATTAATTGGAACCGGATTCGCGGACCAATCATATGATCTCAATAAAATTTAATCGCGGAAATTTCTGTAAATAAGAGTATTAAATATTAAATAAAAGGATTCGCAAATAAAAGGGCTAATGCGACAACTAATCCATAAATTGTTAAAGCTTCCATAAAAGCTAGACTAAGCAATAAAGTGCCTCGGATTTTTCCCTCCGCCTCAGGCTGTCGTGCGATACCCTCTACAGCCTGACCCGCCGCAGTACCTTGACCAATCCCAGGTCCAATAGAAGCAAGTCCTACGGCAAACCCAGCAGCAAGCACAGAAGCAGCAGAAATAATTGGATTCATAATAAATTCTTGGTAAAAAAAATAAATAAAAAGTCGTTAATGATACCTTAGTATTTTTCTAGTGACTAAAATTGGCAATTAATTTAAAGTGGTGATATTTCCTTTTTTTATTTTCTCAGTTCTTCACGAAAAAAATAAAGAATCGGTGAATTCAATGATAATCTTCTATGGATTCACCAATATAAGCCGCGGCTAAAGTTGCAAAAATAAGCGCTTGAATACCGCTTGTAAATAATCCAAGGAGCATTACAGGAATCGGAACCACTGAAGGTACTAAAGAAACAAGAACAACAACTACTAATTCATCGGCTAAAATATTGCCAAAAAGTCGAAAACTAAGTGATAAAGGCTTTGTGAAATCTTCTAAAACATTAATGGGTAAAAGGATCGGAGTTGGTTTAATATATTTATTGAAATAACCAAATCCTTTTTTTGAAAGGCCCGCATAGAAATAAGCTGCTGACGTAAGTAAAGCCAGAGCAACAGTAGTATTGATATCATTTGTGGGGGCGGCTAACTCTCCATGTGGCAATTTGATTATTTTCCACGGTAAAATAACCCCCGACCAATTTGAAACAAAAATAAATAGAAAGAGCGTACCAATAAATGGAACCCAAGGCCCATAATCTTCACCAATTTGGGTTTGACTCACATTTCGAATCAATTCAAGAACAGATTCAAAAACATTCTGACTCCCAGTCGGAATAATTTGTGGGTTCCGACCAACCACAATGACTGAACCTAATAAAATAGCAAGTACAACCCAAGACGTTATGAGTACTTGTCCATGGACGTGTAACGTTCCGATTTGCCAATAAAAATGTTGGCCTACTTCGACCCCCGCGAGATCATATAACTCTTTTAGGTTATTAATGGAACAATAGAAAACATTCATCAGTACTCCCTACAAAAAAGAACGTTCAACCATTTTTTCAGTGAGTTTTTTTTCAAATATTTGTCAACAGTGATAGTTTAGTAAGGCTTTCTTAACTGACTAAAATAACCCTGACAAATTGCGAATACTAATTTGTTAAGAATAAATCGAATTGAAGCTATAGCATCATCATTTGCGGGAATTGCAATATCGGATAGATTGGGATCACAATTTGTATCAGTTAAACAAATAGTTGGAATTCCTAAGCTTCTACATTCTTGTAAAGCCGTATATTCTTTGTGTTGATCAATAATGATTACAATATCAGGTAACCCCGTCATATATTGAATGCCACCCAGATATTTTTGCAAGCGAGCTAATTTTCTTTTTAACATAGTTGCCTCTTTTTTTGGAAGATTGTTGAGTACCCCCCTTTTTTGTTCCATTTTCAACGCCCGGAACTTATTAAGTCGTGTTTCTGTGGTGGACCAATTTGTTAACATACCGCCAAGCCATTTTTTATTAACATAATGACACCGGGCCTTTTTAGAAGCTCGCGCCACTGCCTCATCTGCTGCATTATTGGTACCAACAATTAAAAATTTTTTTCCCTTATTTGCGGCATAAAAAACCAAATCACAAGCTTCGGATAAAAAACGTGCCGTTCTAGTAAGATTTGTAATATGAATACCTTTACGCTTTTCTGAAATATAAGGAGCCATTTTAGGATTCCAGTTTCGAGTACTATGCCCAAGATGAACTCTGGCCTCCAACATATCTTCCAAATTGATGTTCCAATATATTTTTGTCATTTAATTTATGTTCATCCCCCTTTTTTTATTTTTTGTTCCGGATGTATATCTAAACCCAATTTTAATTCTTTATCTATAATAATCAGTTTTTTTTTTTTTTTACTATACTTTACTACTAAAAAAGACTTAGCTGATCAGATTACTCTAGAATAACTTGACCCCAAATTAAGAAGTTCTAATAAGTCTATAAATTGAGATCAATCAAATATGTAAGCCTAATCAGAAATTTTTCACGTGAGTATAAATTAGTAATGAAATAAGATTTTAATTTAAATACTTGAAGCGGCAATTTTTGATTGTCGAATTTAAAATAGTGAGTTATTACGAGAATATTATTAATACCAATGTAAGAATTCCAATTCGTTTTAGTTCTTCTGTCCTTAGGTCGCCTTTTGGGTCGTGATTCATAGCCTATGTTTTTTTTATCCTTGCTCGGGTTCAGGTTAGAATAATTGAATGAGTAAAAAAGACTCAAAAATAAAAAAAAAAAAANGTGTAAGAAACGAGGGTTTTTTAGGACGAGTATTCGACAATACGAAAACCAGTGTGTTTTTTATTTTTGGCGATATGGCCGAGTGGTAAGGCGAAGGACTGCAAATCCTTTTTTCCCCAGTTCAAATCTGGGTGTCGCCTGAACAATATAAAATATAATTAAATTCTCTTTGGTTTTTTGAATAGAAATAGACTCGACTCAAAATGCAATTTTTGTTCAATTAAGAATATTTTGATTTATAACTTCTCGTTTGGTATGAATTTTTATTTTTGACCAAACAATAACGGTGGGTCGGCTTTCATGCGACAATTGCAATCCCACTATTCTTGTTATTGTATTAGATTAAAGTTTGAATAAATTATTTTTTCATTATAAATTTAAATATTAAAGAAATTAAGGGAGAGAATTTACTACAATGACTATAGTAAGTATGGCTTGGGCTGCTTTAATGGTAGTTTTTACCTTTTCCCTTTCACTGGTAATATGGGGACGAAGTGGACTCTAGAAGTGCTGCTAATTTTAATTTTTGGGAAATCCAACTTTTTCAATTTATCATATAACGTTATGCACCACTTTAATACTTTTTGAATCAAACCGATCGCTTGGTTTTCAACTACCATACATTATACATATAATAAATCTAAATACCTAATAGATAGTCTGGGTTTCATTTTTTCATCACCCCTCACTATCTATTTTGACTTTATACATAAATTGATAGAAGTAATTTAGCGATCCTATATTATATTATATGATATATGACAGATTCGACCCCTTTTTTATCAGTCACATTAAAAATATATACTACAACTTTTTTTATAAGCTGACTCAAAAGTAAGGAGTTAGGGAGTAATTAATTATTTTGACTTACTGTTTTTACATAAAGAATAAGTAGAAGAGCGGTCGGAAATAAAATCAATAGGGCAGTAGCAATAAATGCAAGAATATTGACTTCCATAGTTCCTTCTTTAATTTTTACGACGTACTAACTCGGGATTTAATCCCCTAAAAGAATTTATGAATTTTTTGAATAGATCACTATGGTATGGTATTTTACTCGGGATTAACGGGGCTCGAACCCGCAGCTTCCGCCTTGACAGGGCGGTGCTCTAACCAATTGAACTACAACCCCTTAAATATAGGATGGGCCGAGCTGGATTTGAACCAGCGGAGGCTTATTACCAACGAATTTACAGTCCGTCCCCATTAACCACTCGGGCATCGACCCAGGAATAATGAACAATTCAATTTATACCGAAATGTCGTAATCATTCCTAAAATTGGTTTCAAAGTCCCTACCCCCAGGGGAATTTGAATCCCCGTTATCTCCTTGAAAGAGAGATGTCCTGAACCACTAGACGATGGGGGCTTCCTTAATTACTTCAATTAAATTCATTCATTTTTTTTTCTTTTTGAACTCTTTCGAAACGACGAATATTCTCACCTTTTTGAGTTTTCATAAAGAAGTTTAACAAAAAGTAAACACGTATGTATACTGGCAAAGTATGCAAAATTGAAGATTTATGGAATAAATATTTATGGAATATAAGAATAATAAAGAAAAGACAAAAACATATAGATCGTGAGTCTCTCTTTACCCGTAGTTAAATTCCCGTAAATCAGCCCCTTTAACTCAGTGGTAGAGTAACACCATGGTAAGGCGTAAGTCATTGGTTCAAATCCGATAAGGGGCTCTTTATTATAGTGTTTTTTAACAGAAAAGAAAAGGAAATCAAAAAATTTAAATATTCTTTTCATTTATTATTTATTGTCAATATTTTATCCAGAAACAAAGAAAATACGTTAGAAAACTTCGTAAAGTAGCAAATTTAGGGTCATTTAATTATTTTTAATTATTATATTCTTAATTATTATACGAGTAATATCTTTATATTTAAATAATATCTTTATATTTAAAGACGAAATATTTAGTTAGCTTGAAATAAAGACTATCGTAGTTTTTTAATTTCTAACTTATTTAATAAAAAACGAAATTTTTACTTAAAATAACCGTATTTTTTGATAGGTATTGTGCAGTCGGGATAATTTTTATTGATTCCTTTAGTATTTATTAATATTTAATACTTTAATATTGATATTAATGACAAATGACAAGTTATTGAAAAAAAAAAAAAAATAATTGAAATTTAAAAATTGGATCTTCGAAACCCATTGGAGAGCACGGTTCAAGATAAAGGAATAAAAAATACCTTGACGAAAAAAATTTTAAGATATAAAACAACCAAAAATCCTATAAGGTGCTCGGAAATGGTCGAAGTAGTTTAATTAGGAGTATTACTATGACTATAACCCTTGGTCAATCGACGAAAACTGACAAGGATTTATTTGATACGATAGATGACTGGTTACGGAGAGACCGTTTTCTTTTTGTAGGCTGGTCCGGTTTATTACTCTTTCCTTGTGCCTATTTTGCTTTAGGTGGTTGGTTCACGGGTACAACCTTTGTCACTTCATGGTATACCCATGGATTAGCTAGTTCCTATTTGGAAGGTTGTAATTTCTTAACTACCGCCGTTTCTACTCCTGCGAATAGTCTATCCCATTCGTTATTGTTACTCTGGGGTCCGGAAGCGCAAGGCGATTTTACACGGTGGTGTCAATTGGGAGGTTTGTGGACTTTTGTGGCTTTTCACGGTGCTTTCGGATTAATAGGTTTCATGTTACGACAATTTGAACTTGCCCGATCTGTTCAATTGCGGCCTTATAATGCTATTGCATTCTCTGCTCCAATTGCTGTTTTTGTTTCTGTATTCTTTATTTATCCACTAGGTCAGTCTGGGTGGTTTTTTGCACCTAGTTTTGGTGTAACCGCTATTTTCCGATTCATCCTATTTTTTCAAGGGTTTCATAATTGGACATTGAACCCCTTTCATATGATGGGAGTTTCTGGGGTCCTGGGTGCTGCCCTGCTATGTGCCATTCATGGTGCTACCGTCGAAAATACTTTATTTGAAGACGGTGATGGCGCAAATACATTCCGTGCCTTTAATCCAACTCAATCGGAAGAAACTTATTCAATGGTTACTGCTAACCGATTTTGGTCCCAAATATTTGGGGTTGCTTTTTCAAATAAACGTTGGTTACATTTCTTTATGTTATTTGTACCAGTAACCGGTTTATGGATGAGTGCTCTGGGAGTAGTCGGCCTAGCCTTGAACTTACGTGCCTATGATTTCGTTTCACAAGAAATTAGGGCATCGGAAGATCCCGAATTTGAAACTTTCTATACAAAAAATATTTTATTAAATGAAGGTATTCGTGCTTGGATGGCCGCTCAAGATCAGCCTCATGAAAACCTTATATTCCCTGAGGAGGTTCTCCCGCGTGGAAACGCTCTTTAATACAACTTTACTCTTAGCTGGTCGGGACCAAGAAACTACTGGTTTCGCTTGGTGGGCTGGTAATGCCCGATTGATCAATTTATCGGGTAAACTATTAGGAGCCCATGTCGCGCATGCTGGATTAATAGTTTTCTGGGCCGGAGCAATGAATTTATTTGAAGTGGCTCATTTCGGACCAGAGAAACCTATGTATGAACAAGGATTAATTTTACTTCCCCACCTAGCGACTCTCGGTTGGGGAGTAGGACCTGGAGGAGAAATTCTCGATACCTTTCCATACTTTGTATCTGGAGTCCTTCATTTAATTTCCTCTGCTGTATTGGGGTTTGGTGGTCTTTATCATGCACTTCTTGGACCTGAGATCATAGAAGAATCTTTTCCTTTATTTCGTTATGTATGGAAAGATAGAAATAAAATGACCACTATTTTAGGTATTCATTTAATTTTATTAGGTCTAGGTGCTTTTCTTTTAGTGTTCAAAGCATTTTATTTTGGGGGTGTATATGATACTTGGGCCCCAGGAGGGGGAGATGTAAGAAAAATTACTAACTTTACCTTAAGTCCAAGTATCATATTTGCTTTTTTACTTAAATCGCCTTTTGGTGGAGACGGATGGATTGTAAGTGTGGACGATTTGGAAGATATAATCGGAGGCCATGTATGGATAGGTTTTATTTGTATTTTCGGTGGAATATGGCATATCCTCACTAAACCTTTTGCCTGGGCGCGCCGCGCACTTATATGGTCTGGCGAAGCCTACCTATCATATAGTTTAGGGGCTTTATCTATATTTGGTTTCACTGCTTGCTGTTTTGTTTGGTTCAATAATACCGCTTACCCGAGTGAGTTTTATGGACCCACGGGACCAGAAGCTTCTCAAGCTCAAGCCTTTACATTTTTAGTTAGGGACCAACGTCTTGGAGCAAATGTGGGAGCCGCTCAAGGTCCGACGGGTTTAGGGAAATATTTAATGCGTTCTCCCACGGGAGAAGTCATTTTTGGAGGAGAAACTATGCGCTTTTGGGATCTGCGTGCTCCGTGGTTAGAGCCTTTAAGGGGACCAAATGGGTTGGATTTAAATAGGTTAAAAAACGATATCCAACCTTGGCAGGAACGGCGTTCCGCAGAATATATGACTCATGCCCCGTTAGGTTCTTTAAATTCTGTGGGAGGCGTGGCTACCGAAATAAATGCAGTCAATTATGTCTCTCCAAGAAGTTGGTTAGCAACCTCACATTTTTGTCTAGGATTTTTCTTTTTCGTCGGTCATTTGTGGCATGCGGGCCGGGCTCGAGCAGCGGCAGCTGGGTTTGAGAAAGGAATTGATCGCGATTTTGAACCGGTTCTTTCTATGACCCCGCTCAATTGAAAACCAATACAAAATAAATTGATAAAAGTGGGTTTATGTATCAAATTAAAATTTAATATTTCATCTATTTTTTTATGGCTTGGCTATCCGACGTAGCCAAGCCAGTCGACCTTTTTGTTTATATCCCATCTTATAGTAAATGATCAAGAAACAAGAAAGAAGGAGAGAGAGGGATTCGAACCCTCGATAGTTCTTTAAACTATACCGGTTTTCAAGACCGGGGCTATGAACCGCTCAGCCATCTCTCCATTAATTTATTAGTAGTTATTCTCTTTAAGTTTGAATTATGTAGTTTCTCCAATTAGGTAGATCAAATGGTATAGGTTACTTCGTGGTGGCATCGAGGATGAAACGTATGGCTCTTGCTTTCCAATTGGTTGTTTTTGTATTAATTGTTACCTCATTTATATTATTAATTAGTGTACCTGTTGTATTTGCTTCGCCCGAGGGATGGTCAAGTAAAAAAAATGTTTTATTTTCGGGGACAGCATTATGGATTGGATTGTTATTTTTGGTGGCTATACTTAATTCTATTATTTCGTAACCCTTTTCGTCTAAAACTAAAAAAGAAAAATATTGCCTCAAAAAATACAAAGGAAAGAATTACAAAAATTTGGTATTATGACAACATTGGGTCCGGTACTTCACTAAAGTTGGAGCCGGGCAGATATAATAAAAAGCGGATATGGTCGAATGGTAAAATATCTCTTTGCCAAGGAGAAGATGCGGGTTCGATTCCCGCTATCCGCACAAGGTAATGTAAGTAAGCAACAGATAGATGTCTGATCAGTTCCAGAGCTTTTATCTCTATTTTAATTTTAATGACTCGGAAATAAAAAAATGTATCCATTTGAAGGACGAGGTTGCGGAGACAGGATTTGAACCCGTGACCTCAAGGTTATGAGCCTTGCGAGCTACCAAACTGCTCTACCCCGCTTAGGAGAAAACCAAGTAAGAAATGTGGGCCCTTTAATCTCCAAAAAGAATAAAGGGACCAATAATTATGATCGAGCGGAGATAAGGACACCTGACTCCTTACCAACTTGATCTCATCGCGCCAGGTAACAGGCATGTTTCAACCATTTGACGAAGTATGTGGCCGGAAAGTTCAAAATCGCGATAATTGGCTCTAGGTCGTCCGGTCACAAAACAACGTCGCCGACGGCGCGTCGGTGCACTATTTCGCGGTAAAGATTGTAACTTTACATAAATTGCACTTTTTTCACTTAAGACATAAACTTTGTTTATTTTTTCTTTTGAAGATCGACGAATCAAATGATATTTTTGTTCTAATTTTTTCTTTTTTTTTTCTCTCTGAATCAAACTTTTTCTTGCCATAAATATTGAAGTCCTAGTAATAGCTTATCCATATAATAAAAATCGAATCCTAGATGTATAAATAGAGGCGTCTTACCCAAATTTACCTGATGTCGAAGCAATTAAGAAGGCGGCATAAGTAAATATATAACCTACAGAAAAGTGGGCTAATCCAACTAATCGTGCCTGTACAATAGAAAGGGCCACTGGTTTCTCTCTCCAATGAATCAGATTTGCCAACGGTGTGCGTTCGTGAGCCCAGACTAAAGTTTCAATCAATTCTTGCCAATAGCCACGCCACGAAATTAAAAACATAAATCCAGTGGCCCAAACAAGATGTCCAAATAAAAACATCCAGGCCCAGACTGATAAACTATTCATACCAAAAGGGTTATAGCCATTTATTAGTTGTGACGAGTTTAACCATAAATAATCTCTTAACCAACCCATCAAATAAGTAGAAGATTCATTAAACTGTGAAACATTATCCTGCCATAAAGTAATATGTTTCCAATGCCAATAAAAAGTAACCCAACCTATGGTATTTAACATCCAAAAAACTGCCAAGTAAAATGCGTCCCATGCCGAAATATCACACGTCCCGCCTCTGCCTGGACCGTCGCAAGGAAAACTATAACCAAAGTCTTTTTTATCTGGCATCAACGTGGAACTGCGCGCATCTAAGGCACCTTTTACTAAAATTAATGTAGTTGTATGTAAACCGAGAGCAATAGCATGATGAACTAAAAAATCTCCGGGTCCAATTGTTAAGAATAATGAATTACTGTTGTCATTAACAGCATTTAACCAATTAGGTAACCAGAGCTGTTGTCCTGCATTAAATGCTGGCCCATGTGGTGAAGACAAAAGGACATCGAACCCATAGGAAGTTTTCCCGTGAGCAGATTGTATCCATTGAGCAAAGATCGGTTCAATCAAAATTTGTTTTTCTGGAGTACCAAACGCAAGCATTACATCATTATGGATATAAAGTCCTAAGGTATGAAATCCCAAGAATAGACTAGCCCAACTTAAATGAGATATGATCGCTTCTTTATTATTTAAAATTCGTGCCAAGACATTATCTTCATTCTGCTCTGGATTGTAATCGCGAATAAAAAAGATCGCTCCATGAGCAAAAGCTCCTGTCATAATGAATCCTGCGATATATTGATGATGGGTATATAATGCAGCTTGAGTAGTAAAGTCTTGGGCTATAAATGCATAAGAAGGTAAAGAGTACATATGTTGGGCTACCAAAGAAGTAAAAACTCCTAAAGAAGCTAAAGCAAGACTTAATTGAAAATGAAGCGAATTATTCAGTGTGTCATAAATACCTTGATGCCCACGACCTAGTTGTCCTCCCGGTGGAATCTGTGTCTCTAAAAGCTGTTTTATACTATGTCCAATTCCAAAATTAGTTCGATACATATGTCCAGCAACAAGAAAAAGCAATGTAATCGCTAAATGATGGTGTGCAATATCGGTTAACCACAAACTTTGCGTTTCGGGATGAAATCCTCCGAGAAATGTTAGAATCGCAGTTCCGGCTCCTTGAGAAGTCCCAAAACAATGACTACTGGAATCCGGATTTTGAGCATAAATATTCCAGTGACCTGTAAAAAGTGGGCCTAATCCTTGAGGATGTGGTAATTGATCAAATAAATTATTCCATCGCACATATTTCCCTCTCGACGCAGGAATTGCAACATGTACTAAATGTCCTGTCCAGGCCAAGGAACTTACGCCAAAGAGCCCTGACAAGTGATGATTCAAGCGAGATTCTGTATTTTTAAACCACGCACGATTTGGTTTCCACTGTGGTTGTAGATGGAACCAACCTGCTATTAACGAAATAGCCGAAATAAATAATAGAAAAAGAGCTCCAGTATAAAGATCTTCCTTAGTGCGTAACCCGATTGTATACCACCACTGATAAACACCAGAATAAGCAATATTCACCGGGTCAAGAGCACCTCCTCTAGTAAAAGTGTCTACGGCGGGTTGACCAAAATGCGGATCCCAAATTGCATGCGCAATTGGTCTTACATGTAAAGGGTCCTGTACCCAGGCCTCAAAATTTCCTTGCCATGCTACATGGAATAGATTTCCGGAAGTCCACAAAAAAATTATTGCTAATTGACCAAAATGTGAACCAAAAATATTTTGATAAAGACGTTCTTCAGTCATTTCATTATGACTTTCGAAGTCATGTGCGGTAGCAATACCAAACCAAATACGACGAGTGGTGGGGTCCTGAGCTAAGCTTTGGCTAAACTTTGGAAATCTCAATGCCATAATGCCTTTCAAATCCTCCTAGCCATTATCCGACTGCAATAATTCTTGCTAAGAAGAATGCCCATGTTGTAGCAATTCCACCTAGAAGGTAATGGGTTACTCCTACAGCACGCCCTTGTATAATGCTCAAGGCTCTCGGCTGAGTAGCAGGCGCAACTTTTAATTTATTATGAGCCCAAACAATGGATTCAATCAGTTCTTGCCAATAACCACGTCCGCTGAATAAAAACATTAAACTAAAAGCCCATACAAAATGAGCACCTAAGAAAAAAAGACCATATGCGGATAAAGAAGAACCATAAGACTGAATTACTTGAGCTGCTTGTGCCCATAAGAAATCTCGTAGCCATCCATTAATAGTAATCGAACTTTGTGAAAAGTTTCCTCCCGTAATATGATTTATTACTCCTTGATTATTTACACTACCCCAAACATCGGACTGCATTTTCCAACTAAAATGAAAAATAACTATAGAAATAGAATTGTATAGCCAGAAGAGACCTAAGAAGACATGATCCCAAGCCGATACTTGACATGTACCTCCTCTTCCAGGTCCATCACACGGAAAACGAAAACCAAGATTTGCTTTATCTGGTATCAGACGGGAACTACGCGCAAATAGCACACCTTTTAAAAGTATCAATACTGTCACATGAATCGTAAATGCATGAATATGATGTACCAAAAAATCCGCAGTCCCTAAAGAAATTGGCGCGAACGCTATTTTGCCACCCACTGTAACTACATTGTCCGAACTTAAACCAGTTTTTGCTATTGCATCTGGTATTAAAAAATTCTGAGTTTTTTGTATCCATTGAGCAAAAATAGGTTGTAATTGTATAGCAGTATCGGAAAACATATCTTGGGGGCGCCCTAAAGCACTCATTGTATCATTATGGATATATAACCCAAAACTATGAAAACCTAGAAACATACATACCCAGTTTAGATGTGAGATAATTGCATCACGATGTCGAAGGAAACGATCAAATAGATCATTATATCGATTAGTTGGATCATAGTCTCTTACCATAAAGATGGCTGCATGCGCGGCAGCACCAACTATCAGAAATCCCCCAATCCACATGTGATGGGTGAATAATGACAATTGTGTCCCATAATCAGTAGCTATATATGGATAAGGGGGCATTGCATACATATGATGAGCTATAATAATGGTTACTGAGCCTAACATTGCTAGGTTTAGAGCTAATTGAGCATGCCATGAGGTGATTAGGATCTCATATAGACCTTTATGGCCTTTACCTGTAAAAGGTCCCTTATGAACCTCTAAAATCTCTTTTAGTCCATGACCAAGGCCCCAGTTGGTCCGATACATGTGCCCTGCTATAAGGAAAATAATCGCAACAGCTAAATGATGGTGCACAATATCAGTCATCCACAGACCACCAGTTACTGGATCTAATCCTCCACGAAACGTGAGAAAGTCGGCATATTTTGACCAATTCAAAGTGAAAAAGGGGGTTAGTCCCTCGCCAAAACTGGGATAAACTTGAGCCATAACATTTTGATTAAGGATTAATTCATGGGGAAGTGGGATTTCTTTCGGATCAACGCCCGCATTTAGAAATTCGTTAATTGGTAAAGAGACATGAACTTGATGACCCGCCCAAGCGAGAGACCCAAGTCCAAGTAGACCTGCCAAATGATGATTCAACATTGATTCGGCATCTTGAAACCAGGCCAATTTTGGAGCTGCTTTATGATAATGAAACCAACCAGCAAAAATCATGACTGCGGCGAAAATCAATGCACCAATTGAGGTACAATATAGTTGTAATTCACTAGTTATTCCAGAGGCTCTCCACAGCTGAAAAAAACCAGAGGTTATTTGTATTCCGCGGAAACCCCCGCCGACAACACCATTCAATATTCCTTGACCCACTATTGGCCAAACCACCTGGGCGCTCGGCCGAATTTGAGTTGGCTGAGCTAACCACGATTCATAATTGGAAAAACGAGCGCCGTGAAAATACATGCCACTAAGCCAAATAAAAATGATAGAGAGTTGCCCAAAATGAGCACTAAAAACTTTGCGTGATATCTCCTCCAAATCACTTGTATGGTTATTGAAATCGTGAGCATCAGCATGTAAATTCCATATCCAAGTGGTAGTTTCAGGACCTTTCGCTAGAGTTCTTGAGAAATGACCGGGTTTAGACCACTCTTCAAACGAGGTTTTGACAGGATCCCTATCCACCAAAATTTTGCTTTTTGATTCGGGCGAACGAATAATCATAGATTCCTCCTCTTTTCTTTATGGACAAAACAGACAACACCACCTGCTAAGACTCATAAATCTTTTTATACTTATTATATGAATTATAGCAATTTCGAAATTAAAGGAAACTCTTTTATTTGGCTCGCCAAGTGAGCTTCAACCAATTCTGCGCTTCTATATAATTACCGGGAGTGAGCGTTTGCGCTTTTTTCCAATACTCAGCGGCTTGATCAAACCACACCTCCGCAATTTCAGAATCGCCCTGTTGAATGGCTTGTTCGCCCCGGTAATGACAAATTACAGCCATATTATTAAATGCTTGCGGTAAAAAAGGATTTCGTTCTATGGCTTGACAATAATATTCCAAAGCTTTAGAATGTTCTCCATTACTTGTATAGATAATACCTATATTATAGAGGATATAACTTCGATCATATGGATCCATTTCTAGGTGCATAGCTTCATAATAATTTTGTAGAGCTTCTGCATAATTTCCTTCATATTGAGCTGACATCCCATTGATGTAGTAGATAAATGCTTTTTTTTCTCCTGAAGTTGTTGGAATTATTCGTAATAATATATTCGCGATAATTGAAAATGTCTTATCAATAAAATTTTGATTTCTTTGGGATATAGGCATATATATATTTAGATATTCTTTAGATATTCATTCTCTAACAAAAATTAGGAACCTTTTGCTAAAAAATTTTAAGTTAAAATTTATTTATCCGATAAAGATCAGAAATTGAACAAATACGTCATTTTGGGCATCCTATTTATGGTTTAGAGAGGAGAGATGGCCGAGGGGTTGAAAGGCGTAGCATTGGAACTGTTATGTAAACTTTTTTGTTTACCGAGGGTTCGAATCCCTCTCTCTCCGGACATTTGCTGCACCAACGTATTTCATCCTCTAACAAGAGAAATTTTATATTTTTACTTCCTCATTCCACTTCGCGTTTTTTACCGTAGTTGATTTTACTTCTGCAAACACAATTTATCCTACGTCTGCCGAGAATAATATTCTACGACTAGCAATTCATTTATTTTAAAACCGCTAACGTTCGTATCCACTATTCTATTGACTAAGCCTTTATAAGGCGCTGAGAAAAGTGTTAAATGATTCGCCAATTCCTTACCAGCTAATAGCCCCATAGAGTTTTCAATAAGAGCGACGGATTTTGTTTTATTCTTTGGCATAATAATATCACGGGGTTTGCAGCGATAACTCGGTCTATCTACTCGATGACCATTCACTAAAACATGTCTATGGTTAACTAATTGACGTGCTGCAGGAATTGTCGAAGCCATACCTAATTGAAAAAGAATGTTATCCAAACGCATTTCAAGCAATTGGAGTAAAACTTTGCCGGTTGAACCCTTGGCTTTTCTGGCAATTCGAACGTAATTCATTAACTGCTTTTCTGTCAGACCATAATGAAAACGCAATTTCTGTTTTTCTTCGAGTCGAATCCGATATTCGGAACGAGATAGGTTTCGAAGATCACGTATAGCCCTAGGGCTTTTATTCGTTAATCCTGGTAAAGCCCCAAGGCGGCGTATTTTTTTTAAACGAGGTCCTCGATAACGCGACATAAGCACTCCTTACTTTTTATATGAAATTATATAATCTTTTTTTATGTTTTATGATAGAATAGGGCATTCTATAATTTATTATCTAATATCTAATCATATAAAATAATCAAATATATAATGAAATGTGAGATAACAATTTTTTTTATTATTTAAGTAAAAAAAAAAAAAAAAARAATGTTTTGACTCATTTTAGTTCGACCTTCTGATATTCTTCCTCATAGCAAAAAGATAAAGTAAAATTTGGAAAAGCCAGCTATCGGAATTGAACCGATGACCATCGCATTACAAATGCGATGCTCTAACCGCTGAGCTAAGCGGGCGAACATGAAATAATATGAAGATTGAATTCATAATTCTTCTTTCCAGAACGAGGGTTTATTCTTTATTCTTACTGTATGAATGAATGTTGAGATCCATTTCCCAATTTGATTTGGATTTCAATTCAAATTTCAATTTTTTTTTTTCTTTAGTAAAGTCGACTTTCAAATGCTTATGCAATAGTATAGAGTATAGATTCATATATTTCAATGGCGTATTATATTTTATTTTTTCAAAAAGAGTGAAGCAACCCCTCAAAAAGTTTATAATTTATAATAGAGAATTACGGGGGATATGGCGAAAGTGGTAGACGCTACGGACTTAATAAGATTGAGCCTTGGTATGGAAGCTTACTAAGTGAGAACTTTCAAATTCAGAGAAACCCTGAAATTAATACAAAGGGCAATCCTGAGCCAAATCCTTTGTTTCTATTTATAATTTTATAAAAAAATTTGATAAAAAACCTAAGGAGAGGTGCAGAGACTCTACGGAAGCATTTCTAACTAACGCACAAAATAGTTTTTTACTACACAAGCTGATTAGAGAATAAAGAGAGAGTCCTTTTCTACATGTCCATGTGGACAGTAATGAAATTTTCAGTAAGAAGAAAATCCGTCGATTTTTAAAATCGTGAGGGTTCAAGTCCCTCTATCCCCAAAATCCTAAAAAACTACTTTTGTTGAAAGAGGAAACACCAGGCAATCCCCGTACTATAACCTTATCCTTCAATAGAATTTCGAATTAGAATCAAGAGTGGGAAATGAGTCGGGATAGCTCAGTCGGTAGAGCAGAGGACTGAAAATCCTCGTGTCACCAGTTCAAATCTGGTTCCTGACACACAAACTGTTTTGTAAATATCTCTTTCTTTTAAAGTGAATAATTTATTTGTTCTATGCTTCATTCGAAAATAAAGGAGCATTAAAAACTTATAAAGTTTTGATGAAGTGGTCGTAGTTACATAGAATTGATTTTCGCGTACAATAAAAAAAAAAAAGTCCATTTATATTTATATATTTATGAATATAAAATATAGCGATAGCGAATTTAAACAAAAATTTGACTCCTAATCTAACAAACTAACAAAATTTGATAAGGCCAGAAGTTTTACTTTTTTCTTTTATGTTTTATCAAATATCTACTTAACTCAGTGGTTAGAGTACTGCTTTCATACGGCGGGAGTCATTGGTTCAAATCCAATAGTAGATCTAACTTATTAGATATTATTTAGGCAGATATCTAATAAGTTTTTTACCATACGCCACTTTTTTAAGTGCATGGATGCACTTTATCCGTGTTTAAGCACGACGTAGATCGAATTTTATAATTTTATATTATAATTTTATAATAATAAAGTTCGTCTTTGTCTTTTATATTTTAAATATTTTAAAAAGTTACGACGATGCGTATCGCGTCACTGGCATCATTTACCAAAATAGTGATTGCATTATCAGCTATTAGAGCAACTCCGCCCATCAAAGCAATTGAAAACCATTCGCCATTTGATTTGAATCTCAAAATACCTATCTCAAGAGCAGTGGCCATAGGGATGTGATTTGGTAATATTCCGATTTGTCCACTATTGGTCGATAAAATGATTTGTTCCACGTCTGAATCCCAAACAGTTCGATTTGGAGTCAGTACACAAAGTTTTAATTTTAATAAGGTCATTTCGTAAAATTTTGTTAATTTTCTAACATCGCTTTCGCGGTAACGTCATCAATAGTACCTACCAAATAAAACGCCTGTTCCGGAAGATCATCTAATTCCCCAGAAAGGATCAAAGTACATCCCCTAATAGTTTCCGCGAGACTAACATATTTACCTGGAGAACCAGTAAATACTTCGGCTACGAAAAAAGGTTGGGATAAGAAACGCTCAATTTTTCTCGCTCTTGCTACAGTTAAACGATCTTCGTCAGATAATTCGTCGAGCCCAAGGATAGCTATAATGTCCTGCAGTTCTTTATAACGTTGTAAAGTCTGCTTGACTCTTTGCGCAGTTTTATAATGTTGTTCGCCAACGATCTGCGGTTGCAACATGATTGATGTTGAATCTAAGGGATCAACTGCTGGATATATACCTTTCGCAGCTAAACTTCGAGAGAGTACAGTAGTTGCATCTAAATGTGCAAATGTTGTAGCAGGAGCAGGATCTGTTAAATCGTCTGCAGGTACATAAACTGCTTGAATTGAGGTTATGGACCCTTCTGTAGTGGAAGTAATTCTTTCTTGTAAAGAACCCATTTCGGTACTCAGGGTAGGTTGATAACCTACAGCAGATGGCATTCTGCCTAATAAAGCCGAAACTTCGGATCCCGCTTGGACAAAACGAAATATATTATCAATAAAGAGGAGTACGTCTTGCCGATTAACATCTCGGAAATATTCCGCCATAGTAAGGGCGGTCAAACCAACTCTCATACGAGCGCCTGGGGGTTCATTCATCTGACCATAAACTAAGGCCACTTTTGATTCGGCCAGTGTTTGTTGATTTATAACTCCAGACTCTTTCATTTCCATATAAAGATCATTTCCTTCACGAGTACGTTCCCCTACTCCGCCAAAAACGGATACTCCCCCGTAAGCTTTGGCAATATTGTTAATTAATTCCATAATGAGGACTGTTTTTCCTACTCCAGCCCCCCCAAAAAGTCCGACTTTTCCTCCACGACGATATGGGGCTAAAAGATCAACAACTTTAATTCCTGTTTCAAAAATAGAGAATCTGGTATCTAAGGTTATAAAGGCAGGTGCAGATCTATGAATCGGAGACATTTTATTAGTCTCGACTGGACCCAATTGATCCACCGGCTCCCCAAGCACGTTGAAAATTCGTCCTAATGTTGATCCACCGACCGGAACACGTATAGGAGTTCCCGTGTCAATTACTTCCATACCTCTCATTAGACCAGCTGTATCACTCATAGCGACAGCTCTAACTCGATTATTTCCCAATAATTGTTGGACCTCGCAAGTCACATTGGGTTCTCGTCCTTGAACTACCAGAGCATTCAAAATAGAAGGCATCATGCCTGGTGAAAAAGCAACATCAAGTACCGGACCAATTATTTGGACGATATACCCTCGTTTTTTTTTTTCAATTGAGGAAACCTCATAATCATAATTAGGAGTTAGTCTCATAGACCTGAACTATAAAAAAAAAAAAAANTTTTCGGATTCAAAAGTAAAAAAATTTATAGCCCAATTCATAGTACAGGGGTAATTCAATAGGAAATTTGGGTTAAAGTTTTTAGTCTTATGTAATTAAATATAAAGTCACTTTCGCCATTAACGTTTATCCAATACATTATATAATATATAATAGACTTCATGACTTTATTTCTAGAATTCCGTGGCTTTTTTTTCGTTTTAGGTTCATTCTTTCACGTTAAAATTCAAAAGGGGTTGCACTCGATATATGAAAGAACATATACTATACTTAATATTATTTATTAGTTATTAGTTATAATTGATAGTGATGCATTTGGTATTTGGAAACGAAACTCAAATATCAAAATAAAAATACGAAATGATCTAGGATCGAGGTGGGAATTCAGTCAAAGATGCCTTTATCTTTTGGTCGAATCGATTTTGTTGTTATTAATTCATTAGAGGAATTTATGTCACCACAAACAGAGACTAAAACAAGTGTTGGATTCAAAGCTGGTGTTAAAGATTACAAATTAACATATTATACGCCTGATTATGAAACTAAGACTACTGATCTATTAGCAGCATTCCGAATAACTCCACAACCGGGAATTCCACCTGCAGAAGCCGGGGCTGCCGTAGCAGCGGAATCTTCTACTGGTACATGGACAACTGTGTGGACTGATGGATTGACTAGCCTTGATCGATACAAGGGTAGATGCTATCATATTGAGCGCGTGTTTGGAGAAAAAAATCAATATATTGCTTATGTAGCTTACCCCATAGACCTTTTTGAAGAAGGTTCGGTAACCAACATGTTTACTTCTATTGTGGGGAATGTATTTGGCTTCAAAGCGCTGCGTGCTTTGCGGCTAGAAGATCTACGAATACCTCCAGCTTATACTAAAACTTTTCAGGGCCCACCTCATGGTATCCAAGTGGAGAGAGATAAATTGAATAAATATGGTCGTCCTCTGCTGGGATGCACCATTAAACCAAAATTGGGTTTATCCGCAAAAAATTATGGTAGAGCGGTTTATGAATGTCTTCGTGGGGGACTTGATTTTACCAAAGATGATGAGAATATAAACTCCCAACCCTTTATGCGTTGGAGAGACCGTTTTCTATTTTGTGCTGAAGCAATTTATAAATCACAGGCTGAAACCGGTGAAATAAAAGGACATTACTTAAATGCTACTGCAGGTACATGTGAAGAAATGCTAAAACGAGCTAGTTTCGCTAAAGAATTGGGAGTTCCAATTATCATGCATGACTATTTAACGGGGGGATTCACTGCAAATACTTCTTTGTCTCACTTTTGTCGAGAAAATGGGCTACTTCTTCATATTCACCGTGCAATGCATGCAGTTATTGATAGACAAAAGAATCATGGGATCCATTTTCGTGTACTAGCGAAAGCTTTACGTTTATCTGGTGGCGATCATATTCACGCAGGTACTGTAGTAGGAAAACTGGAAGGAGAACGGGAGATTACTTTGGGCTTTGTTGACTTATTACGTGATAATTTAGTTGAAAAAGACCCAAGTCGTGGAATTTATTTTACTCAAGATTGGGTTTCTTTACCCGGTGTTATGCCTGTGGCTTCAGGGGGTATTCATGTTTGGCATATGCCTGCTCTAACCGATATTTTTGGCGATGATTCTGTACTACAATTTGGTGGAGGGACTTTAGGTCACCCGTGGGGAAATGCACCAGGTGCCGTAGCTAATCGAGTTGCCCTCGAAGCATGTGTCCGAGCTCGTAATGAAGGACGTGATCTTGCCCAGGACGGCAATTTAATTATTCGACAGGCTAGCAAATGGAGCCCGGAACTAGCGGCTGCTTGTGAGGTATGGAAGGAGATTCAATTTAAATTTAAATCAATGGATACCTTGGATCTAATAAATGCGATAAAAGAACGAGGTTACGTTTAATATTTAATAAATAATTTAATATTTAATAAATAAATAAATAAGGTTAGAGGGATAAAAATTTTAAGGGAATACTTAATAAACCCCGCAGCGCAATCTGTTAATCAAATTAAAATACGAGAAAATAAACGGATTGAACTGACGACAAATTCAAGAATTTTTGGGGTTGTTTCATTCATTTAGTAGCGTCTGAAAGGCCACGTCCATATCAAATGAATATTGAATAGATAGGGTCTAAAAAAAGTCATTCAAGCAAAATAATAAAGGGGAAGTTTGATTTTTCTTGTATCTTGTATATAGACAATCAATAAATAAATAATTAAGAAGAAGACTGAGTAAAGGTAGTTTTTTTTCAGTTGGACTTTTACTTTTGGCAATTCTTTGGGATCATATTCATATTTTTGTTATTTTATTAACTATTTTTTTGATTTATTAAATATATTGTTATCCCATTTACCAATAATTTTTTATCATATTAAATCTTTTTTTCCCTTTTTCATTATAGGCTTTTTAGTTTATGTAAAATTTTTTGATATTCTGTATGCAATAGTGATTGATCCTAGAATTATGCAATTTTTCTTGAGCGTATTCACGTTTTTTTTATCAGATTAAATATTTTCGTCAATGTTTTTTTACTCTCTTAAATACATTTTTAGCATAATTAATAAGTTTTCATGTTATTCCTATTAACTATTAAAGATTTCTTTTCTTTTATTGAATGGGGGTTTTTACTTTATTCGAGTTTCATCTTTTTTTATCTTATTGAAATTTTTTTTTTCCAAATGGAGGAACAAAAATATTATGATGCAAAATTGGATTGATAATTCATTCCAGCCAGAATTCGAAGAAGACTCTTATTTTGGCAGTCTTGGTGAAAATAGTACGAATCCCAGTTTGGATTTGAAAGGTGGGGATCAACACATTGAAACTTTGATTCTTAGGGCTACGACCGGTGAAACGGCTACCATCTATTTAGACATTACCCTTAATGCTCCCCATCAAATGATTCGTGCCAGTTCAATTCAAAATTCTCTTTGGACCAAAAAGGATGTAAGTATTGACACTGATAGGTATATTAATGAATTGATTTTTTGTGATAAAAATTCCGAGCAAAAACAAAAAGACCGTACAGAATTGATTAAACAAGAACAACTTCAGTTGATAAGTAACCGCAATCCAGATCATCACAGGACTTTGTGGGATCAATGTGAAAATTGTTTTATTCCCAATTATAAAAAGGTGTTGAAATCCAACATGCAAATTTGTGAGGAATGCGGATCTTATTTTAAAATGACGAGTTCAGATAGAATAGACCTTTTAATTGATGAAGGGACGTGGAGTCCTTTAGATATAGACATGGTTTCTATAGATTCCAGTGAATTTGATTCTGAAGCCGAATTGGAATGCTATGAGGATCTCATTCAGGAATGGAATGAGGAAATGTATCAGGCTTTCATACGTAAACTATCCAAGGACCTGAAGGAAGGCCAGACACTGGAAACACCTGCCAACTTAATTGAGGAACCATGGCTCCCAGAATCCGAGGAGAACGTGGGAATGAACGAGAAATGGGCGAAACCAGACCTGGATGAAGCACCGGACGAAGAGGCCTCGGACGCGAACGAAGAAGAAGAGGGCGCCGCTTATGTAGAGCGTCTTGCTTTTTATAAAAACGAAACAGGCTTACTTGATGCTGTTCAAACGGGCGTAGGCCAACTAAATGGTTTTCCCGTCGCACTTGGGGTTATGGATTTTCGGTTTCTGGCAGGTAGTATGGGATGCGTAGTAGGAGAGAAATTAACTAGGTTAATTGAGTACGCGAACAAAAATTTATTACCACTTATTATAGTGTCGGCTTCTGGGGGTGCCCGTGTTCACGAAGGAAGTTTAAGTTTGATGCAAATGGCTAAAATATCTGCTGCTTTATATAATTATCAATTGAATAAACGATTAGTTTATATATCAATTCTTACATCACCGACAACAGGTGGAGTGACAGCTAGTTTTGCTATGTTAGGTGATATTATAATTACCGAACCTGGTACTTTCGTTGCATTTGCGGGTCCCAGAGTAGTTCAACAAATATTAAATGAAACGATCCCCGAGGAGGAACAAGAGGCTGAATCTTTATTTGAAAAAGGTTTCTTTGACTTAATTGTACCCCGACATCTTTTAAAAAGCGTTATTAGTGAGTTATTTAAGCTACATGCCCTTTGAAATGCAAATAACGTCCCGAAGTAGTTTTCCCATATAACACATAATATAAAATATAAAAATATATAAAATATAAAATCGAAAAATATTTCATTTTCATAATAAACCCCTTTCTTTTTTTATATTAGGCCTGGGATTAGCATGAATTGGATATGGTTTGTTTATTTCTCGTTATTAGTTTAATGCAGCTCGATAAAATATTCTTATTCTTTGTTTGGATCAAATGGGTTTCGAAAGTGAGACTTTAATCTGAATTGGATTCTTAGTTTATATCTAAATCTAACCAAATTGATGAATTACCCCGACGCATTTTCGGAAAATGAGTGCTACGTTTTAGAAAACATAGTACTATGAATTGAATGGGGTATTTTCACAATACCAATAAATGAAACTTACCTCAAGTATGAGTTGGCGATCAGAAAATATATGGATAGAACTGATCTCAGGTTCTAGAAAAAAAAGTAATTTTGTCTGGACTTTTATCCTCTTTGTTGGGTCCTCGGAATTCTTATTAGTTGGCATTTCCAGTTATTTTAGTGTTAATGTGATATCCTTTTTCCCCCAAGGGATAATCATGACATTCTACGGAATTTCGGGTTTCTTTATTAGTTTATATTTGTTGTGTCTGCTGTTCTGGAATGTGGGTGGTGGTTATGATCTATTTGATAAAAAGAGGGGAGTCTTCTGTATTTTTCGTTGGGTATTTCCTGGAAGAAATCGTCGCATATTTTTACGATTCTTTCTTAACGATATAAGGTCAATTAGAATAGAGGTGAAAGAGGGTTTTTATACTCGTCATGTCCTTTATATCGACATCCGCGGCCAGAAGGCCATTCCTTTGACTCGTACAGATGAAATTTTGACACCAGTTGAAATTGAGAAACGAGCTGCTGAATTGGCGAGTTTTTTGTGTGTACCAATTGAAGTTTTATAGCAAAAAGATTGCATGAATATTGTGCTAAGGCTCTACTTCAATTTGATGGAAATGGGATTTCAGTGCTCATATAGCCTACTCCACTAGAAGATGAGAAGTCTGAGTTTGTATTCGTCCAATACTAAAATTACAAATGAAAAAACCAATAAATGAATAAGGTTGTAGAAAAACCTTTCATTATTTTCGACCTTTGAACAAATGTATCGAAGTTAACAAGTTTTTATTTGTTTTTTAGAAAATTTAGTAACTAAAAAAAGTGGGTTAGTTCACAATTCTACGATGAAAAAAAAAATTTTCACTCCTTTTTTATATCTTTACTTTCTAGTCTTTTTGCCCTGGTGGATTTATTTAGCATTGAGTGAATTCATAGGATCTTGGATTACTCATTGGTGGACTACGAAGCAATCCGAACTTGTCTTGAATATTATTCAAGAGAATAATATTTTAGAAAAATTTAGCGAGAAAGAGGACTTTCTGGTCTTGGACGAAATAATTCAAAACGACTTCCCGACAGATCCGCATAAATTGAATACACGAATCTATGACGAAGCAATTCAATTAATAAATATCCAAAATGAAAATTCTATCCAATTGATTTTTCACTTATTTACAAATATCATTTATTTTATTATTATAAATAGTTTTGCTATTTGGCATAAAGAAAACCCGCTTGGAATTCTAAACTCATGGTTTCAAAAATTCTTATTTAATTTAAGTGATACAGTGAAAGTCTTTTTCCTTCTTCTATTTACGGATTTTTTTTTTGGATATCATTCAACTCGGGGTTGGGAATTCACGATTGGCTTTCTCTATCACTCTTTTGGATTTGGTCATAATGATCAAATTATATCCTGTCTTGTTTGCATCATTCCGGTCAGTCTGGATATAGGTTTTAAATATTTTATTTTCCTCTATTTAAACCGTGTCTCTCCGTCACTTCTAATTATTTATAATTCAATAGGTGAAGTTATATGAATCTTAGATTCTTAATTTTTTATATTTTTCTATTTTAATCCTGCTGGTTTATTTTAAAATTGAGAAAATCTGGATGAATTGTTTATTTGAGCAACTCGCCAAATCGTGGTTGTGGTATAGTAGACTAGATGAACGAGCTAACTCTTTTGATTATATTTATTTTGGAATCCACAATTGGCTAATGCACACTAACAATCTTTTTTATTGGAGAACTCAACAGATTACTCAATATTTTTCGGCATTCCTTATGATGATTATCCTAACTCGGACATCCTTTTCAAGTGCCTATCCCCTTTTTGCACAACAAGGTTATGAAAATCCAAGAGAAGCAACTGGTCGTATTGTCTGTGCGAATTGCCATTTAGCGAAAAAGCCTGTAAATATTGAAGTACCACAAACCATACTTCCTGATACTGTATTTGAGGCCGTTGTGCAAATCCCTTATGATCTCCAACTGAAACAAGTTCTTTCGAATGGAAAAAAGGGTAGTTTAAATGTAGGGGCGGTTCTGATTTTACCAGAAGGTTTTGAATTAGCTCCGCCTGATCGTCTTTCTCCCGAGTTGAAAGAAAAAATAGGAAATCTGGCTTTTCAGAGTTATCGTCCTAATATAAAAAATATTTTTGTGGTGGGACCTGTTCCTGGGCAGAAATATACAAAAATAACATTTCCCATCCTTTCTCCAAACCCTGTTACTAATAAGCGAGCCCACTTCTTAAAATATCCCATATATGTAGGTGCGAACAGGGGAAGAGGTCAGATTTATCCTGACGGCACTAAAAGTAACAATACAGTTTTTAACGCGACAGCATCCGGTAGAGTTAGCAAAATAATCCGAAATGAAAAAGGTGGTTACAAAATAATAATTAAAGATGGATCAGATAGTAATGAAGTTATAAATCCTATTCCTCCTGGACTAGAACTGCTTGTTTCAGAGGGAGAATACATAAGATTGGATCAACCATTAACGAAGAATCCTAATGTGGGCGGATTTGGTCAAGATGCTGCGGAACTAGTACTACAAGATCCATTACGTGTCCAAGTCCTTTTATTTTTTTTTGCATCAATTATTTTTGCACAAATCTTTTTGGTTCTCAAAAAGAAACAGTTTGAGAAAGTCCAATTGACCAAAATTAATTTATAAACTCATTAAGTTCGAAAAATTATAAAAACAAAAAAAGATTTGGTTTCTCTTTTTCGTATTCCAAAGTTTTTACGCGGTGCATAGGCATAAAATGTTCGAATTAAGCCCTGACCAAAAATTTTTTAAATTCACAGTAAATATCCGAACACTACTGAAAGTTTCACATAGTATAGATTCTTTTTTTTCCTGTTCGACATAACCGAAGGGAGGTAAAGATCGTCGTGCATCAATTTTTTGAGTATTATTTTTTATTGTTTAAATTTTTGTATGTTGGATTCATTAATAATATTTTAATATTTGAATCTTTTAATGATATTTACCATTTAGAAGATAAAATTGAAGAACTCACCTCGATTTAATTTACTTAAAAAAGAAATAAAAATCAAGGTGAGTTCTCCCCCTTTGAAATTTACAGCTTATTTATATTTCTCAATATTATGCAACTATAGAGATGAACCTAATCCCGAATAAGAACCATAAAAAAAAATACCTATTAAACTAATGACAAGAATACCTGTTAAAGTACCTATTATCCAAAGAGGAATCCTTCCAGTAGTATCAGTCATTTATCCCGCTCTCCCCACACTTAATCAAACGGGCATGCTGTAGCCATAAACAGTCAACGATAATTATTATATACGAAATCTTCCGAATCTGCTAATAGAATGCCGATTATTTCATTTTTCTTAATTGAAAAAATAATTTGAGAATAAAACAGCAAGTACAAAGATGAGTAATAACCCCCAGTATAGACTGGTACGATTCAATTCCACGGTTTGTTCGTTTGGGTTTGCTTGTTGTGTCATAGCTTTATAATTTTGATTGATTCTATCGTTGGATGAACTGCATTGCTGATATTGATCCCAAAAAAAAGACGGTAGGTATAGCTAGGCCGTGAACAGCCAACCATCGTACTGTAAAAATTGGATAGGTTCGATCTAGAGTCATTGGGACCTCCTACTAAAATAATTTGGTTTTTCCAATGATTCAAAACGATCAGTTATTAAGGGAATTCCTTGTTGGCTCTCTGTAAAATATTCATTTGGTCGCGGGCTCCCAAACACATCGTATGCTAAACCGGTGCTAACAAATAACCACCCCGCAATGAATAAAGAGGGTATTGTAATACTATGAATGACCCAATATCGAATACTGGTAAGGATATCAGCAAAAGAGCGTTCTCCTGTGTTTCCAGACATGTTGAACTCCGTATATTCTTGTTTATATTCTTGTTAATTCAAAAATAGCATCGTTGTGAGATAATCACCTAAGAAGTCTAATTCTCCATATATATTCAAATGCCAAATTTGAGTATCCTTTAATAGTTCGCCAGACCGATGATTAATGAAATTGAGGTATTTTTTCTGGAAAATAGTTTTAAAAACATATGCAAATAACCTATTTAAATGAGCCTTAAAATTATGCTTACTATAACTAGTTATTTTTGTTTTCTATTGGTAGCTGTCACTCTAACTTTAGCTCTTTTTATTAGTTTAAGCAAGAGCCAACTTATTTAATTTGCTTGAATAATCAATAAATAAACAATAAAAAGTTTTTGCAGTCTATAATTTTGGTTCCATGTATTTCAATAGTTATTATAAAATCTTTATTGATCACTTTTATCACAATACTTTAATTTAATTCATTATTGAGATGATTCGATTGTTGTGATTATTTTATTTTATATTACTATTACATATTACCTCTTTTTTTTTTTTTTTTTATGAAATATATATGATAGAATCGTTTCTATTGGGAATCATTTTAGGGATAATTCCAATTACCTTAATTGGCTTATTGGTAATGGCATATTTACAATATAGACGTGGTGATCAGTTGGATTTTTGAAGCTCTTTTTTAGTTAGATTGACCTTATTTCTATTGAATCCCCAATGGATCTCACTCCCAGAGAAGTTAAAAACCACGCTCTGTAGGATTTGAACCTACGACATTGGATTTTGGAGACCCACGTTCTACCGAACTGAACTAAGAGCGCTTTCTTTTTAGACTTTAAATAGAAATCAAACTATTCATGTCCTAATTCTTTATTTGGAAAATACCACTTTAATTCAAATTAAAATAGAACGGAGTCAAAAGGGAGCGGAATGAAGTAGGGATGACAGGATTTGAACCCGTGACATTTTGTACCCAAAACAAACGCGCTACCAAGCTGCGCTACATCCCTTGAATATCAGATTGAAACAACTTTTTTGTTTAAAAATTTAAAAATAAAGTTAAGCATTCCAACCAGTTTGATTTTATTTTAGTCGACACAGAAATACATAAAATTAGCAATCTAAATACATATTTAATATATATATATTTATTTACTTTAATTACAAGTTTGAGATAAATAAAAAAATAGAGAAGGGAGCTTTTTTGATGCAATATTTTAAAACATATCTATCCGTGGCACCAGTACTAAGTACACTTTCAGTGGGGTTTTTAGCTGGGTTCTTGATAGAAATTAATCGGTTTTTCCCGGATGCGTTGACATTGCCCTTTTTTTCTTTCTAGTTAGTTTGTTTCTAAGAACAAAAATAAATACCAAGGTTCGGTACTGAAAGATAAAGGTTGGGAAAAATTCAAAATTTCGTTTTTTAAAAAGGAGGCTCATGGAAAAAAAGAAAGAGGTGCGAGCAAAGGTTATTTTAGAATGTACAAGTTGTGTACGAAATAGTCTTATTACGAAAGTATCAAAAGGTGTTTCTCGATATATAACTCAAAAGAACCGTCATAATACACCCAATAGATTAGAATTAAAAAAATTTTGTCCCTATTGTTCCAAACATACCCTTCATGGGGAAATCAAAAAATAAATAGAGTCTACTTCACGAAATGGCACAAAGAACACGAGCTAGTTTATTAATCATGAAATTTATTGTTATTCTAAAAAATTAGAGTTTTATATGCATATGCGATATAAGGAATAAATAAACAATGAATAAAATCAAGGGACCTTTTGGAAAATCAAAAAAATCTTTTCGTAAGCCGTTACTCCCGATTCAATCAGGGGATCAATTTAATTATCAAAATATTGACTTAATTAGACGATTTATTAGTCAACAAGGAAAAATATTATCTAGACGAGTGAATAGATTGACTTTAAAACAACAACGATTACTTACTCTTGCAATAAAACAAGCGCGGATTTTATCTTTTTTACCCTTTACTAACACTGAAAGTTTAGAAAAAATGAAAGCACGCATTCGAGAAGCTAGATTGACAGCTGAAGAAGCACGATTAAAAACGAAAGAAGCTCGATTGAAAAAGGCTAAAGCAGCCAGAAATCAAAAGAAAACGACATTCAGAAAGATCTTCATAAAGCCTAAAAATAATAAACTAAATACTGAAACTAGTTAATTTAAGTAGTGATTTTTTAAAAAATTAAAACCTATTATATTCCTTAACGCGAAATTCCAAATAAACCCGGAGTCAACTCTCCGGGACCATTATTTGGATTGAGGTATCAAACTATAGTTTTTACTTTTTTAACAGTTCATTGGAAATCATATAAAGACAGTTCGTATTTGATATAGCAATTTGGGCAAGTATTTTACGATTAAGAATCAATTGGCTTTTGTACAAATGAGTGATTCCTTCACTATAATTATAACCTACTCCAATTGCACGAATTCCTGCATTTAAACGAGTAATCCACAAACGACGAAAATCTCTCTTTTTTTTCTCTCTATCCCGATGAGATGCAATAAAGGCTCTTAGTCCCTGTTGAATAATACTTCTAGTAAGTCTTGAATGAGACCCTCGGAATTTTGATGCAAAGAAACGTTTTTTAGTTCGGCGTGTCCGAGCTATGGATCCCCTTTTAATTCTGGTCATATTAGTTTTTAAATAACAAATAACTCAGTTGTTCTTCAACTTCATTTTAGCTATTAAGCTATTATTTTATCCGTTCTTTAATATACGAATTTAAGAACGCGAATAATCACTAATCTGATAAATGCTTTGACAACGAATTTATCCAATGTATAAAATGAAACTCCCAATGGCTTTTGCAACTCTAACCTTCCCAACCACTATTTTTCTTTTGGTATTTAGTCACTTTATTCAATTATTTTGAAACAAGAAAAAAAGACCAACGCAATTTTCAGTTCTTAATGTATCAAAAAAAATGTTAAAAAATAAAATTGGATAACGAAATAGTGGGATTCCATCGTTTCTATGGTTTCTTTATTTTATAAACGGTTAGGTATTTTCTATACACCGGAGCTATTTACTTGATTTCATCATGTTTTGTTGAGAACTTGTATAGCTCACATTATTAGTTCGGCTCTACCCAGTAATTCTCCAGCAGAGTAACGAGTAATAGGTCTTTCACAACGAGATCTACTTAAGATAAAGTAACGATATGTAAGCAAGAAAATTTGCTAAAATCACTTACCCTATTAGGCCGTTTTTGTCAGATTGGTAACTTTTTTTTAGTCTTTACCCCGCTTAATGAATACCCTTAATTGGTACCACCGGAGAATTTTTGAAAAAGTTAAATTGAGGTCAGTGGATTTGCACCAATGGAAACCATAAAATTTCTACGGAAATAGACAGATTTGAGAATCACTTTTTAATTTTTTAATATAAACGCGTCGCACATACACCCTCGTACACGTTCCTCGACGCTGAGGACAGCTCTTAAGAGCCGGGGATTTTGTGACGTTTCTTATGGGCTGTCTTGTCTTTCTAATAAGTTGTTTAATAGTTGGCATAGTAAATTGTATTTATCTAATAGAAGGACTGGTTTAGATGTATCCGAACCGATTCATTAGTGAAATCCTGATTTACATAAGAGTAACCCCTACAGCATCAACAAGTCCATAAGTTCTTGCTTCTTTTGGTGACAAAAAAACATCTCTTTCGATGTCTTCACTTATGACCCAATGTGCTTGTCCTGTTCTTTTGGCATAAATCTCAATGAGCTTTTCACGCATTTTTAATACCTCGTATACTTCCATCACTGCGTCTCCTGTTTGAATCTCAAAAAAAGTACTCAATGGTTGATGCATCATTACCCTGGTAATATAAAATAAAGTTTCTGTTGTTCGCCTGAAAAAGCGAAAACCGTACAGGCACTTTTTGATTATTGCATACGGCTAATAAATTCAATGAATAAAAAACCTATTTGATTTATTAAACAAATAAATCAAGAAAAAAGAATCAGGATTAGATAAATGATTCAAATGCCATCCTTCCTTTCAGAAAAGTTTTAAATTGGTATGATGGCTCCGTTGCTTTCTATAATTTTCATTTTATTTGTCTATAGCAATCCCAAAGTTTCTTTGTGTCATCTAATAAAAAGGAATTTTTTTTAATGAATTGCACGTAGTCAATCGTCATGAAGATTCACAGAAACAAAAGGTTTGTGACACTGAACTGGACTTCGGATAAAGACCTTTTCATTTGTATACTACTTTTTCGATACATAATAAAATAGCTGAAAAGTTTTCATATCGAATTTAAAGTGCCATGCTATTTTTACTTAATTTGAATAGTTGGATTCATATGAAAGAAGGCATAGTATTACTCCTTATTAAAAAAAAACTCTTTGGCGCCAAGCGTGAGGGAATGCGAGACGTTTGGTAATTGTTCCCCCAACTAGGAGAAAACATGCCATAGAAGCGGCTAGTCCAACACATATTGTTTGGGTATCTGGTCGTACAACTTGCATACTATCATAAATAGCCAATCCAGATATTATTCCGCCGCCCGGAGAGTTTATAAAAAAAAAAATATCTTTGGGATCATCTTTCATACCAAGATAGATAAAAAGACCTGCAAGTTGATTCCCAATCTTATTATTTATTGGATGAGTTAAAAAAAGGCATCGTTCGCGATAAAGTCGGTTGTTTCGGGTAAAATATTTCCCTTTTTGGAACCGTACAGGGGCCTTTTGATACATACGGTTCACCAAACTTTTGAAACTCCATCAATGTCTAGATTCAAACCCATTTCCTTTTTTAAAATAGGGTTTTTGGTCACTCAACGTATTGAGTGAACTTCTCATTGATTTAGTGTTTCATCGAGATTTCATCCAAATTCCGATAGTATTTTCTTGTTCCTGAATGAGTTTTATTTTGTATAGGTTTTTGCTCTTCTACGGGTAAAGATTTTCCCAATTTTGTATTTGTATATATATAACAAATACGCTCTTATTGCCTTTTTTTTTATCACTTTTTATTTGAAACTTTCAACTCGTTATGAAGTTTGCAATGTGGCTTTTGTAAACGGAGCTTGAATACATGAAGTTTTTTGTAAAACCATAATAGCGCCTGGTATTCAAGTTCCCCCACAAATAATATTATTACACTTCACGCTCCAAATTTGGGACGAGTCCCGGAATTTATTTTTGGTGAAAGGGGGCTATCTCGATCGGGCGAGATATTGGGAAAGTCCCAATTGACTCAATCTATCTGCCAAGTCGCACTATATATCAATCCACACTTGATCTGTATTTTTGTCATATAAGAAACGTACTTTTGGAACACCAATGGGCATAAATTTAAATAAAAAAATACTTTAATATATTTCTAAAAATTCACTTTAAATATGGAAACGTCAAAATAAAATAATAAAAAAACTAGGGTTTTAGTATATGTGGTTTTTTTTTTTTTATATAAAAAATACTTTATTCTTCAAATCTTACCACTAGATCTCTACCTCAAAACTATTTTCCAAGGGCAAGGCAAGAAAGTTATGGAGCGTTTCTTTCTCTTTGATCAAGAGGTATTTTCATGGGTTTACCTTGGTATCGTGTGCATACTATTTTATTAAATGATCCTGGTCGACTCCTTTCGGTTCATATTATGCATACAGCTCTGGTTGCTGGGTGGGCTGGTTCGACAGCTCTATATGAATTAGCGGTTTTTGATCCTTCTGATCCTATTCTTGATCCTATGTGGCGACAGGGGATGTTTGTTATACCTTTTATGACTCGTTTAGGAATAACGACTTCATGGGCGGGTTGGGATATCACAGGGGGACCTATAACGAATCCTGGTTTGTGGAGTTACGAAGGTGTCGCTGGAGCACATATTTTTTTTTCTGGATTATGCTTTTTGGCAGCTATATGGCATTGGGTGTATTGGGATTTAGAAGTTTTTTTTGATAAACGGACAGGAAAACCTTCTTTAGACTTGCCTAAGATCTTTGGCATTCATTTATTTCTCGCCGGCCTAACGTGCTTTGGGTTTGGCACATGTCATGTAACAGGTTTGTATGGTCCTGGAATATGGGTCTCAGATCCTTATGGCCTAACAGGAAAAGTACAAGCTGTCAATCCAGCTTGGGGTGTAGAAGGCTTTGATCCATCGGTTCCAGGAGGAATCGCTTCCCATCATATTGCAGCCGGGACTTTGGGTTTATTAGCAGGCCTATTTCATCTTACTGTCCGCCCGCCCGAACGGCTATATAAGGGATTGCGTATGGGAAATATTGAAACCGTCCTTTCTAGTAGTATCGCCGCTGTCTTTTTTTCAGCGTTTGTAGCTGCCGGAACCATGTGGTATGGGTCAGCAACTACGCCAATTGAATTATTTGGGCCTACCCGTTATCAGTGGGATCAGGGATATTTCCAACAGGAAATATATCGCAGAATTAGTGCGGGACTAGCCGAGAAACAAAGTTTATCGGAAGCCTGGTCGAAAATTCCGGAAAAATTAGCTTTTTATGATTATATCGGCAATAATCCTGCAAAAGGCGGATTATTCAGAGCAGGGTCTATGGATAAGGGAGATGGAATAGCAATTGGCTGGCTAGGCCACCCTATCTTTAGAGATAAAGAAGGACGTGAACTTTTTGTACGCCGTATGCCGACGTTTTTTGAAACATTTCCAGTTATTTTAGTCGACAGCGATGGAATTGTTAGAGCTGATGTTCCATTTCGAAGGGCAGAATCAAAGTATAGTGTTGAACAAGTAGGCGTAACTGTTTCATTTTATGGTGGGGAACTCAATGAGTTGACTTATAGCGATCCTACTACTGTGAAAAAATATGCTAGACGTGCTCAGTTCGGTGAAATTTTTGAATTAGATCGTGCTACTTTGAAATCCGATGGTGTTTTTCGAAGTAGTCCAAGGGGTTGGTTTACATTTGGTCATGCTTCATTTGCCTTGCTTTTTTTCTTCGGCCATATTTGGCACGGTGCTAGAACACTTTTTCGAGATGTTTTTGCGGGTATTAATCCGGATTTAGATTTGCAAGTTGAGTTTGGAGCATTCCAAAAATTGGGCGATCCAACTACAAGACGACTTGGAGTCTGAGATTTTAATTTACAAACTCCGAATCGCATAAAAACTAAACGAGTCAAGAAAGTTATCTAGAATTCAAAATCACGATCAAATTTATGGAAGCAGTTGTTTATACATTCCTTTTAGTCTCCACTTTAGGCATTATATTTTTCGCTATATTTTTTCGTGAACCACCTACAATTCCAATGAAAAAAATTAAATAAATTTATCCTCTAGGAAGTTGAAGTAATTAAGTCCTCCAATAGGGGTCCGGGTCGACTTATTACTTCAACCCGTTTCCATGTTCTTCAAAAGGATCTCGTAGTTGTTGCGAAGGTTGGCCAAAAGCGGTATATAGGGCATATACAGTAAAACTCATAAGCAAACCTGAGAGAAAGAGAGTAAAAAGAGTTGCTAATTCCATCTTAATTTATGATTCCTATTTGTTAATTCTTATATCACTTATATAATTTTTATAATTTAAGTTTGAAGTTTATTTAAAACAGAATGGTATAAAAATAAAATAGATGTACTCAAAAAATAAAGAATCAATAAAATTAGGATTTATGGCTACAAAACTGATTGAGAACAGTAAAAAAGAAACTACTTTAAGTAATCTATTAAAACCATTGAATTCAGAATATGGGAAAGTAGCGCCTGGGTGGGGAACGACTCCCTTTATGGGTGTGACAATGGGTCTATTTGCCGTATTTCTATCGATTCTTTTGGAAATTTATAATTCTTCCGTTTTACTAGACGGAATTTCAACAAATTAAAAGCCATTAAAACAGGCTTTGCGTTTTAATGGAAATCTGTTTTCAATTTGGCAGTTCGATCGTGTCACTTTTTGATTTCGTTGATTTCCGGAAAATGAGTGTGTGACTTGTTATATTTGATCCAATTGCTAGCACCTATACTTTGGTTCTCGTGCTTAATTATAATTCTACTTCGTCAGATATCATTTGTAGTCTCTGAAACACAAATATAGATTGAAAACTATGATTAATACTTAATGACTATTCACTCGTGCCGGGGTTCCAAAACATTTGGACACTATAAAAAAATGATAGATTTTTCGCAAAAATCCTCCAAGTGAAAATAAAAAGGTTCTTAACTCAAGGAATCCTGACTTGCGTTTAGATTTTTTTATTGAATTATCAATCATCGTGGTTCGAAATTAAAAATCTGCGGTTTTATTCAAGTCATTAGGGTCTTAACAAAGTAATTTCTATCCAACAAACTGAATATAAAACAGAATAAAGGTAGAGAAAGAGCAAATTCAAAACGCCCGTCAAAATGACGACAGAGCTAACTTGATATTTTGGTACTAGTGCCACAACCATAATAAAGACTTACGAATTTAAGCTTTTATTGAAAGTGCGAGATTTATAAGTTTCAATCGGAATTTTAATTCAATTAAATTAGGTATTGGGGCATTTTTGCTTGAGCTGTACGAGATGAAAGTTTCATATACAGTTCTGAGAGGGGGATTTCACCTATCTCAATAATGTAAATAAAGTATATGATTGGTTCGAAGAACGCCTTGAGATTCAGGCGATTGCGGATGATATAACGAGTAAATATGTTCCTCCCCATGTAAATATTTTTTATTGTTTAGGTGGAATTACCTTAACGTGTTTTTTAGTACAAGTAGCTACTGGTTTTGCTATGACTTTTTATTATCGTCCAATTGTGAATGAGGCTTTTGTTTCTGTTCAATATATAATGATTGAAGCGAATTTTGGTTGGTTAATTCGATCAGTTCATCGATGGTCGGCAAGTATGATGGTATTGATGATGATCCTTCATGTCTTTCGCGTTTATCTCACAGGGGGATTTAAAAAACCTCGTGAATTAACTTGGGTTACGGGTGTACTTCTGGCTGTATTAACCGCATCTTTTGGTGTAACAGGTTATTCATTACCTTGGGACCAAACTGGTTATTGGGCAGTTAAAATTGTAACAGGTGTACCCGAGGCTATTCCTCTAATAGGATCCCCCTTGGTCGAACTATTACGTGGAAGTGCTAGTGTGGGACAATTTACGTTGACGCGTTTTTATAGTTTGCACACTTTTGTATTGCCGCTTATTACGATTATTTTTATGTTAATGCACTTTCTAATGATACGTAAACAAGGTATTTCGGGTCCTTTATAAGAAAACTTAATTGCCTTATTTTAGGTCTATATTTAAAAAAAGTTTCTCACGTGGAAGAGTAGTACTAGTTTTTTGGTTAGAAATTTTTAGTTGAATTATTTTAAGAAGAATAGTTGAAAGGTGAAGGGAGTAGAATAAATAAAGGATTATGGGAGTGTGTGACCTGAACTATTGATGTGTCTATGTAGAGATATACCTGCCATATTTGGAATTGCCATTCCCAACTAGAATGTGTCTTTGTTCCAATTAGAGCATAAGCCCTAAATGTGCGATATAGGCTGGTTCGCTTCAAGAGATTTTTTCGATGATTAGATAAAAATATTGTTTCTACGTGAGCAAGCTTCGTAAAATCCAATTTTTGAAAAGCAAAAGTTAATCCCAAATGAATTTTTTTTTTTTAGCATAGAAAAAAATACAACTACTAAAGTTATAGTATGTCAATGTAGTTATTTCCTTTGCATTGGCTTCATCTCGCTAATACTGTACGGAGTAAAAAAATCGATCTACCGAAAAACCTAAGTTAGACATTTTTAGGAACAGGGAAACCTTTTTTTTAGTATTGTGACTTGTCTAAAGGGTTTGCAATCCACATTAATTTAATTTAGGTTTGAGACGACCCAAAAAGCACAGGCGCTTATAGCCTACTTGGGGCTTGAGTATTTACATAAGAAAAAAACTAAATGTCTTCAATTTTGAATAGCATGCTTGTGTATCAATAACTCAAGAAGTTGCTTTAAGTTTGTTAATTTTTAGTATTACTCGAGCTGGATGATTAAAAATTATCATGTCCAGTTCTGTCGGAGGATGAATCAATTTGATTTCACCGATCCCAATAACAAAAAAACCTGATTTGAATGACCCCTTATTAAGAGCGAAATTAGCGAAAGGGATGGGTCATAATTATTATGGCGAGCCTGCCTGGCCAAATGATCTTTTATATATTTTTCCAGTTGTGATTATGGGTACTATTGCATGTAATGTTGGCTTAGCAGTTTTAGAACCCGCAATGATTGGCGAACCCGCTGATCCTTTTGCAACCCCTTTAGAAATATTACCAGAATGGTATTTTTTTCCTGTATTTCAAATACTTCGTACAGTACCTAATAAAATACTGGGTGTTTTTTTAATGGTTTCAATACCTGCGGGATTATTAACAATACCCTTTTTAGAGAATGTGAATCAATTTCAAAATCCATTTCGGCGTCCCATATCCACTAGTATATTTTTGATTGGTATCGCAGTTTCCTTTTGGTTGGGTGTAGGGGCAATATTACCTATTGAAAAATCCCTAACTTTAGGGATTTTTTAAATTGTGAAAAATCATAGCTTGTGTATCTAAGGTAACCTTTTGCATTTGAAAGGTTTCCCTAGATACTTTCATTCTAATTTCTTTAATTATGAGTTCCTCTATTTAAATAGTTAAATAATGTAAATTTTTTGGACTTTATTTAAAGCAATTTTAAAAGATTGGAAAAATATGTCGAACTTTATAACTTAAATTAATAAATAATAAACTAATTTAAAGAATAATTCCTTTTTATTTTTCATATCTATCGTAGGGTAAACGGAGATAGCGTAATTATGTATTCAATATTATGCAAATAGATATTGGTTTCCTAAATTTGTAAATTTAGGGTGGATTTATAAAGTTTTTCTTTCGCTAGTCAACTTCTTTATTGTTTTCATTTAAATAAAACCTATTTTTTTTTTTTTTTTTYAATCGCCCAAATATTTTAACCGGTAGTTAAAAAAAAAAAAGCTTTTTTTTTAAAATTATTTTTTTTTTTAAAGTTTTTTTTTCKCTAKTTAAYTTTTTTTTTTTTTTYATTTAAATAAAACCTNTTTTTTTTTTTTTTTTTTCAATCGCCCAAATACTTTACACGGTAGGTAAAATAAAAAACGCTGTGTTTTAGCAACTATTTTGAGATGCGGATAAATCAGAAAAATAACCTTATAAATTAGAAATATAAGCATTGTCCAATCCTATTTTTGCATCGCTTTGTCTGGTGTGTCGCCCTTACTTTAATCATTATTAGGTGTATAGAAAATAACGGGAGAAATTTTTACTAGTGGTTTTTATTTCCATTTGACATCCCAGCAGTAGAAACTGGGATTTTCTATCGATTTATCACATAATACGACTAAATTGAGTAATATATTATTTTTTCTCTTGAAATTTTCTAATCTATACACGTCGTTTTTTCGGAGGTCGACAGCCATTATGTGGCATAGGAGTGATATCCAGTATTAACTCTAATTTTATACCGCTTCGACGAATCGCGCGTAATGCTGCGTCTCTTCCGAGACCAGGTCCTTTTATTAATACGTCTGCTTCGCGCATACCCAGGTTTATTGCCGTCCGAATAGCATTTGTTGCTGCGGTTTGCGCAGCAAACGGCGTCCTTCTTGTAGTTCCTTTGAATCCTGTACTCCCGGCAGAAGCCCACGAAACTACGCGCCCTCGTAGGTCTGTGACAGTGACTATCGTATTCTGTAAACTAGCTTGAATATGAACTATTCCTTGTGGTATTTTTTTACGTAAACGAATACGACGCGAACGATTTCTCGGGATTAATTTTACCATAGTTTAAAATTTTTTTAATCTTAGTCAGGGAGGATATCGCTATTTCCAAATTTGGAATTGGTAGATTACTTTGTTTTATCCGTTTTATTATCCCTGTCCTTGTTTATGTCTCGGGTTCGAACAAATTACTAAAATTCGTCCTACTCGCCGGATTAGGCGACATTTATCACAGATTTTACGAACAGACGTTCTTTTTTTCATTATTTGAACTCCTTAAATTTAAAGCATCTTTAATTTGAAGAAAATATCGTTATTTTCTAAAACTTCTTGTGAAGATTAAGATTAAGGCATCTGCGAAAAAAATAGAACTCTTTAAATAAATACCAAATATAGTTTATTTTAAAGCCATTTTATTCTTAAAATAATTTACTAAAAAAAAACAATGGATTTATATTTACCATATATAACACAAAATTTCCCCTCCGATTCCTTCTAGTCGGGCCTCTCGGTCTGTTAGTATACCGTGTGAAGTAGAAATAATTACAATTCCTAGCCCACCTAAAATCCTAGGGATTTTTTTAGACTTCGAATAGATTCGTCGACCAGGTCGACTTATCTGTTTTAAATTTAAAATATTCGTAAAAAATCTTTTTTTAGTCTTTTGATGTCGCAAAGTTAAAACAAGAAAATATTTTCCATTTTCTTGGTGTTTTCGCACGTTTTCAAGAAAACCTTCTCGTAAAAGTAGTTTTATAATGTTTTCAGTAATGTTACTGGAGGGAATTTTAACCATTTTTTTTCCATCCAGATTCGCATTTCGTATAGAAGTTAATATCTCAGCAATAGTGTCTATACCCATAATAAATGTGAATTTATAATCTCAAAAATTTTATAACATCAACATGCTTTTTTTGGATTTTTTAATTAATTTTAGGAAATTTAGGAAAGGAAAGTTATATCCGTGCAATATATTTTTTTGCGCCATTTTCACGCTATAACGCGATCTCGATGAAACAACCTTTTATAATACTTCGGGAGCTAAGGAAACAATTTTATTAAAATTTAATTTTCTCAATTCTCGTGGGATTGCACCAAAAATTCTAGTCCCTTTTGGATTTCCGTCTTTATCAATAATAACTGCGGCATTATCATCATATCGTAGTATAATCCCATTCTCACGTTTAAGTTCTTTACGGGTCCGCACAATTAAAGCTCTTACAACTTCTGATTTTTCAAGAGTCATATTAGGCAGCGCTTCTTTTATTACAGCAACAATAATGTCACCAATATGAGCATATCGACGATTACTAGATCCGATTATTCTAATACACATTATTTTTCGAGCCCCACTATTATCGGCTACATTTAAAAGGGTTTGAGATTGAATCATTTTATTTCGTACTCTGTTTTTTATAAGTCCAACGTGCGAAGAAAAAAAAGAAATATTTTTTGTCCAAAAATCTCCAAATAATTCTGCTTAAGTCCCCCTTTTTATTTTATTTCGGAAAGAATGAATTGAGTTCGTATAGGCATTTTTGATGCTGCTATAGCAATAGCCCTTTTCGCAATATTTTTTGTTACACCATCTATTTCATAAAGTATTCGCCCTGGTTTAACGACAGCTACCCAAAATTCTGGGGATCCTTTTCCCGAACCCATACGTGTTTCTGCTGATCGTAGAGTAACAGGTTTATCGGGAAAGATACGTATCCATATTTTACCTCCTCGACGTGCATTTCGTGTCATTGCCCGTCGACCTGCTTCAATTTGTCGAGCTGTGATCCAAGCGGGTTCAAGTGCTTGAAGTCCATATTTACCAAAACAAATATGATTACCTTGAGAGGCGAGCCCTTTCATTCGTCCTCTATGTTGTTTACGGAATCGAGTTCTTTTTGGGTTATAGTTGATGATTGAGGTTTTTTTATTAGTTCATCGCTACGCCAGAACTGGACATGAGAGTTTCCTCTCATCCAGCTCCTCACGATTTTATGCTTTATGAATAACTTTGCGTCTTTTTTACTTTAAATTTCTGAATTCATTAATAAAGCTCCTTCAAATCTAGCTTACTCTATAGTTTGTAAATATTTTGAAATTGTGTGATCTTCACTTTAATCAATATATTGAATTTTAATTAGAGTATTGAAAAGATTGACTGCCTTTATTATTTAATTTATTTATAAAATAAAAAAAAAAATCAATTAAAAATTTTCGTGGGCGAATATTGACTCTTTTAATTTTTTAATTTATAGAACACTAACTAGTTATTTCAAAATTTATGAATTTATTGTGGTTTATTTCGCCATCCCAAGTAGTGAATCTATTCACTAAAATATTTTTTTGGCATTCAAAATTCACACGTTATATCGTTCCCATCACTTCGGAATTTTGATGATTAGGTCTCAATTTTACAGTGGAGCTGGAATTTTTATCAAAAAAACCAATAAAATAAGGTATTTAGCCATTTTTCTTAGTCATGAGTGGCTTTAAGCTCTTTTGGCTAGCTATTTCATTGAATTGTAAATTAGGACTTTAACTTTTTATGCTTTCTTACACTGCTGATTATATTTGACCCTACATAATTGGAATTTTTGATTCTTTAATCTTGTTTTTTACCTTTCTTTCTGGTCTCCATCTGTTTTTTCTCAGTTTCTTTTGCTAATTAAACTTCGGAAATAGATCTAAAATATAATCTATAGAAATGATTTTTAAAGTTATTAAAATATTCATATGATATAATTATTTTCCATCGACTAATTAAAAAAATGGCCGTTGCTATAAAGATATTACCAACAATAATATCATGACTGGTTCAGTTTTTTAGATATCGAGAATGCAAAGGTGATGTGTTTATTCTTCGTTTAGATTTCAGTCCAAACTTTCAAAAGTGAACGAGTCACACACTAAGCATAGCAATAAAAAAAATACGAGATTTACTTTTTATTTAACCCTATAAAATTGATTACTTGCATATATATATTTTATATTTTAAAATTAAAAGTTTATTTTGGCTTCATGAACAAATATCCAAATTTTTATGCCCAATACTCCATATATGGTTCGAACTGGATAAGAACAGTAATCAAAAGTGGCACGAATAGTCTGGCGAGGAACTCGTCCTTCTCTAATCCATTGTACACGTGCAATGTCTTGTCCATTAAGGCGACCTGCAATCTGTATTTGAATTCCTTTTGTATCTGCTTCTTCCGCCAATTCAATAGCTTTTTTCATTGCTTGTCGAACGGACACTCGATTTTTTATTTGTCCGGCAATAAATTCGGCAAGAATATTAGGATTACTATAAGGTTTTTCAATTTTCATTATAACAATGTTCAATTTTCGGTTGCAACAATTCAATTTTTTTTTTAAAGTTCTTTTTAATTCTTCCAGTTCTTGGGGTCTATTTTCTAATAGCAATTTTGGAAATCCTATAAAGATTCTCACCTCAATTAGATCAATTCGTTTGTAAATCATGATACGGGAAATTCTCTCGACACCGGAGGGTGATATTTTATTATTTTCTATGTAGTTTCTTATAAAACTTCGGATTTTTTGATCTTCTTGTAAACTTTCCGAATACTTTTTTGGTTGTGAAAACCAAATTGAATAATGCTCTTGGTTTATACCAAGTCTGAAACCAAGTGGATTTATTTTTTGTCCCATAAACCCCTCAGATTCAAATATAATTTAGTTAGTGGATTTTTTTCTTGTTTTGGCTCTACCGATTCAGTAAAGTAGAAAGAACGATCTGTTAGTACAATAGTGATGGAACAGGTTACTCTTTTTATTGGATAACTCCGGCCGCGAGCTCTCGGTTTTAATTTTTTTAAAGCGGGTTTCGCATTTACTTCGGCTTTACTAATAAATAAATTTTCTTTCTTTGAGGTGAAAGTGGAACTAGCATTTGATGCTGCGGAAGAAACAAATTTAAAAATTGGATAAGTGGCCCGATAGGGCAAAAGTTCTAATATAACAAGGGTTTCTTCATAGGAACGACCCCGAATTAGGTCAATTACCCTGCGGGCTTTATCAGCCGATATGTCTATATTTTGGCTGAAAGCATAACTTTCTTGTTTTGTTTTATTTTTCATCTGTTATATCAAATTTTCCTCATACTAAATTGAAGTAAAATGGATTTCTTAAATTATTAAAATAATCTTTATCGGCGAGATTTATTATCACTTTTATCATGCCCTCGGAAATTTAAAGTCGCTGCAAATTCTCCCAATTTGTGGCCTACCATATAATCCATTATATAAATTGGTAAATGCTCTTTTCCATTATGGATAGCAATTGTATGTCCAATCATTATTGGAATTATTGTGGATCCCCTGGACCAAGTTATTATTATCTCTTTTTCAGTGTTTTGGTTCAGTTTATTTATTTTTTTTAATAAATTCTGCGAGACAAATGGATTTTTTTTTAGTGAATATGTCATGGGTTCTTCCTCGTTTATTTTTTGATTATAAAATTTAAAATTTTTAATTTTCTACTTAAAGTTTTATTTATTATTATTATTTAAATTTAATTCTTTTAGTTTTAGGTTACTTTAAGTAAATAAATTAAGTCTAGTTCTTTCCTTATGGTTATTTACGATGACGAAGAATAAACTTGTTGCTATATTTATTTTTCCGTCTAGTTTTTTTTCCAAGTGTAGGATATCCCCAAGGGGTTCTGGGTTGTTTTCTACCAATGGGGGCTCGACCTTCACCGCCTCCGTGCGGATGGTCTATCGGGTTCATAACTAGCCCTCTTACAACAGGACGTTTACCTAACCAACGTTTAACTCCCGCGCTGCCTAACCTTTTTTTATTAACCCCAATATTACCTACTTGTCCTACTGTTGCTAAACATTGTTTGGATATAAAACGGAGTTCTCCTGATGGTAATTTTAAAGTGGCCGATTTCCCCTCTTTTGCAATAAGTTTAGCCGCAGCACCTGCTGCACGAGCTAATTGTCCACCTTTTCCACGTGTTATTTCTAGGTTATGTAGAGATGTACCCAACGGTATTTGATTCAACGGTAAAGCATTACCAATTTTTATAGGAATGTCTGTACCAGAAATTATCATATCTCCAATGAGAGCCCCACGAGGATGTAAAATATACCGCTTTTCACCATTTAAATAATGTATGAGACATATTTGTGCGTTTCGATTAGGGTCATATTCTATTGTTATTATTTTACCAGATATATATTTTTCATTTCTTTTAAAATATATTTTACGATATAAGTGTTTATGACCTCCTCCTCTATGTCTTATAGTAATTATTCCTTTGGCATTACGACCTTGACCGCAATAACGCTTTCCAGAGATCAAATTTTTTGATTTAGCGTGACCAGTTCTCTTTCTAGTGAGTGTGCTTGTAGACTCAAGTTTGTCTAATTTTATTATCATAATATTTAATTAATTTTGTTATTTCTTATTAATTCTTTATTTCAGTTTTAATTTTTATGTTATTTCTAACTAGATTCCCGTCGTTCGCCCCCAATCCGGTAGATCAATCTTCTTTTTCACAAACTGGTAGTAATTCAATAGAGCATAGATTATAGATTAGGTAAATAGATAGACCAGATAGTGTGCATCCAGTAGGAATTGAACCTACGACTTCGCCAATTATGAGTTGGGCGCTTTAACCACTTAGCCATGGATGCCTTAACGAGGACGACATAATGGAGATAGGATTTGGAAAATATTATAATATAATAGAAACAAAGCACTTTAGTAATCAGCATTTTTGAATTTACAAAACTATACAGAGTGCAGAATTTGTAGTGTATAAAGAAAAATTTCATAGTGCCTAAGAATAGAAATCCGATATCATAATAAAGATGAGACACGTTTGAATTTGAAAATATAAAATCCAATGAAACTAAAAAAACTCGGGAGGTTTACACAGACATGAAAAAACAAAATAAAAAATTTGGTATTTTTGAATTGAGAGAGATCAATAAGTCTAACTATTTCTTAGATTCATGGACCCAATTTTATTCAGTGGGATCCTTTATTCACATTTTTTTCCGCCAAGAACGGTTTTTAAAACTCTTTGATCCGCGAATTTGGAGTCTCCTACTTTCACGCAATTTACCGGGTTCAACAAGAAATACGATCAAGGGAGTCATAGTAGTTGTAGTCGCGATCCTGACATATCGCATGAACACTCAAAATATGGTTGAACGAAAAACCCTCTATTTGAAAAGATTTTTTCCTCTCTCATTTACTGGCACCAACGATCAAGCCCGTGGATTAACTAAAATGAGTATGTTGCTCCTTTGTTTTCCAAAGGGAAAAACTCTATCGGACAATTCTTTAATGAAACCTACTCAGGTTCTGCCAATAACAAAAGTACGGTGGAGGAACTTGATGGAGAATCGTAGTTTTCATGAAATGGTTGCCGGAATTGATATCTTATTCAAAGAAAAAGCGCTACAATCTCTTGAGTTTTGGTTTGTATATTATCTAGATGATGATAGGCCCCAATCCTCTTTTTTTTTTAGCAAGGGGCGGAATATATGGTCAAATCTTCAGTATGCTTCCACATCTCATTTTGTTCAAGGAAAGAATTTGAGTAAACTCAAAAGATCCTCTGATCCACCCATAAACCTTTTTGAGTCCCTTCAGAATGAGGATTCGGAATATTATGGATTGATTCATCAAAAAAATCTTCAACAACAAAAAGAACGAGCAAGTTATTGGGATCCTTCCTTTCTTGAAACGGAACGCGAGAAAGATATGTTTCCGGAAAAAATGGAACATTTTCGGACAAGATTCCTTGGTTCTTTTTGCTCGGAGAGATGTTCAGAACTCTATATAACGGCGACGCCGATTGAGAGGGCCACTAAAGATCTTCACTTTTCGAAGAAACCTCTTTGTTTTGTCCGGCGAGCGGAAAAGAACGAAATACTTGATTTATTCAAAATCATTCTTTATTTACAAAAGACTGTCTCAATTCATTCTATTTCATCAGATCCGTCCAAAAAAAATTTATTCTTTAGTTTAGTTCAGCGATTCTATTTGAAAGTCGAAGAGATCTTGCAAGGAAGAGCAGATCTATGGACTCTAGTAATAAGCGAACCAGAAATGGTGGGTTTTGTTAGTAAAAATAGAATGAAATCTATTCGGCAATATCAATGGATTCAAAACGACAGATCCCATCGGAATCAAATTCCAAGAGAGCAAAAAGTAACAGCTCTTCTCAATTCTCGAATTCGAATGAACTCTAAAATCAAACAGGATTCCACCTATAGATACAAATGGTCGAATAGCATAAATAGTTTACAGGAACAGTTTGAACACTTCCTTTCTGGGCAGAAAAAGTTTTTTCAAGTCCAAAAGAGTCGTTTTGAAGGCACGTTTCAAGTCATGCAAGTGAAGTTTGGTGAATTACGTCTTTTTTTTATTCGATTTCCTGGTAAATTACGTGTTTATATTATTCAATTAAGTGTTCATATTCTTGAAAAATGGATTTATTGGTCTGAGGTTCGTAAGTACATAGAGAAAAAAGTACAAAAAAGGGTATATAAGTTAATTCCTTATCTGTTGGACAAACTTTCCAAGGCAGTTCGGTCCTTCTTTTCGCCACATTCGCTTGTTGGTTTGTTCACTAAGATATTTGGTTTTGCGACTCAATTTCTTTTCTTTTGGGCTAATTCACTTGTTTTTTACTGTGTAAGTTTAGGGAATACCCGGTCCAAAATTAATATGCAAGGACCAACTCATAAACTTTGGAATCAGTTGTTCGAATCGATAGGATTTCAAAACCCCTTTTTGGTGGAAGAGTCAAGTCCTTCCAACTTCGTAGTAAATGGAGCACCAATTGACTCATTACATACTCGAAGCAAATCTTTCTATAAAAAGGATTCCGATTTTTTTAAACTTTTCCACGATCAAGAAAATTGGTTGAACCCCGCGAATCAATTTCAAAGAGGTTCATTAATCTATTCTTTTTATAAAGCAAATAGACTTCGATTCTTGAATAATCCGGACTTCTTTTGGTTCGATTGTAAGACAAGATTTCCATTTTCTGTGGAAAGGACTTGGAATACTCATTTCAATTTTCTTTATGGACAATTTCTGAATAGCTTGTTCCCTCGTCCGAAAATCGTTTCTTGGTGCGGGGGTAAAGGTATTAGTTCACCAGTGGAGGCACAAGTAGATATAAAATGGATATCTCAGGATTTTCACTCCGATCCAGTCATGGGTAGACCTTTTTATTCGATCATAGATACTTCTGCAACACCTCGAACAGAGACACAAATAGTCAATTTGGAAAGAACTTCTTGTCAACCTTTTTTAGATCTGAATATGAATCTATCTGATTCTGAAACAAAAAACTTTTATGAGTTTCCCAATTTCATTTCAAAGATGGGTTTGAGTCATAGTCCCTATTCAGAATCTATTCGAAAAGAAAAAGGAACAAATTTTCAAAGAGATAGTTTTTTTTCTCTTTTATCAGAAAAATGGAATTTCTTTCAAAGATATCTGCCAAGCTTTTTTACTTTAGCAGGGTACAAATATATCAATCTGATATTTTCAGACCTAGTGTCAAGGGTTTTGGCTTTATCATGGCAAAGTCTTCAGATCGAATTAGGGAAAATGCCACTGTTTATAACAATTGAGAG